ATGCTTCATAATTGGAAAAACGAGCACCGTGGAAATACATGCCACTCAGCCAAAGAAAGATGATGGAGAGTTGGCCGAAATGAGCACTAAATACTTTCCGAGAAATCTCCTCCAAATCACTGGTATGGCTATCGAAATCGTGAGCATCAGCATGTAGGTTCCAGATCCAAGTGGTAGTATCAGGTCCTTTAGCTATTGTTCTTGAGAAATGACCGGGTCTGGCCCATTCCTCGAAAGAAGTTTTGATGGGATCCCTATCTACCAAAATTTTTACTTCTGGTTCCGGCGAACGAATAATCATTGAGTCCTCCTCTTTCCGGACAACACATATAAAGAGACCCGCCAATAGTCAAGAAAAGTAATTAGTGAACTTATGAGAGATGCTTAGAATTAGTTTCTTTCTTTTCTATCTCTCATTTATCTAGTTTCTTTAGTTATTCACTAGAGCAATTATGATCTGGAAGTCGATCCAGGGCAAGTGTTCGAATCTATTATGACATACCCACGAGGCGCTCAACGGACCTTTTTGGGCTTTGAATTAGTGCAAAAACAATTTTTTGTGCAACCTAGTATATTCCTATCTTAATTAAAAGTTTCTGGCGGAGACTACTTTCTGTTTTATTTATGTTTTACTTTACATAGAACATATTACTATTACTCTATTCCAAATCAGGCGAGAGGTCATTACTAAGAGACATTCCGGGATCTATTCTATTTTTAGGCATTTCAAGGTTTCTTTTATTTGTTTTAATAACAGAAAAGAAAAAAAAATATAGAAAATATACATTCTTTACTGTTTATATCTGTGTATCATTTATTCCTATTGTATCGTTTATTCCTATGAAATACCAGACAAAAGGGGGACGATCTTAGAAGTGGTATAATGAAATTCATGAAATTCTTTGATTGGTTCTTCCCAGAGAAACGATCTGTTTTATTTGACTGATAGGGATAACAAACAATTAATTATAACAAATTTGTTATAAGAAATAGAAAAATGTAACAAATACTAAAAAAAAATACTAAATAATAAATACAAAGAGAGTGCTCTTATCTTATTCGAAACGCCTTGTGATTTTCAACCAATTCTGCGCTTCAATATAATTTCCGGGAGTAAGCGCTATAGCTTGTTTCCAATACTCCGCGGCTTGATCGAACCAAGCCTCCGCAATTTCAGAATCTCCCTGCCGAATGGCCTGTTCTCCTCGGTCAGAATAGGCAAGCAAATTCCTTCCATTAGAACCGTACTTGAGAGTTTCCTACCTCATACGGCTCAGTAGTCAATTCTTTTGGTGTCCCACTTTTTTTTTTTCTCGAGTTAACCAAAAAGGGTTAATTACATAAGTTTCAAACTTGTTTTTGATTAATAATCAGTTTTATCTTTTCTCCCACCTTCAGAAGAATAAAGCGTAGCTGTTCTACTATCGTTAGAATTTTCTGAAAGGTAACTATCTCGGTTTTATATATAAATATATATAGAATCTTTGAAAAAGACCTTCCCTCATAAGAAAGACTTACTATCTTTGGGATCTGATGCTACACCGCTGCTCAATACTTTAGGGGACCGACTCTGTTACATAAGTTGATTCCTAACTTTTGTCTCATATTATGACATAAGTAAGCAGTTCTTATTGTATCGGCCAAAAATCTCGCTAATTGATCTTTACGATGCTTCCTCTATCAATTAGATCCTTTATCCATAGAAAAAAGTATCTAGGCATATTTTTTTCTTCACATTTTGACTTCTATGAAGTTGCTTTTTTTGCTACAGCTGATAAAAATCGTTGTTTTGGACGATGCATATGTAGAAAGCCTATTTCTAGTAAATTTTTTTCTTTTTTTTTTTTTTCTTTTTTCTTTCTATAGTGGAGATAGTCGCACGTAATGACAGATCACGGCCATATTATTTAAAGCTTGTGGTAAGAAGGGGTTTCGTTCTAGTGCCCGAAAATAATATTCCAAAGCTTTTGTGTGTTCTCCATTACTTGTGTGAATAAGGCCTATATTATAGAGTATATAACTTCGATCATAGGGATCAATTTCTAGCCGCATAGCTTCATAATAATTCTGTAAAGCTTCTGCATAATTTCCTTCGGATTGAGCAGACATTCGTTACGGTCGTCATTCGATTCAAAGAATCTCCGTTCCAGAACCGTACGTGAGATTTTCATCTCATACGGCTCCTCCCTTATGTTCATAATGAGAATAATACATAACATAGAATAAAAAGGGGAGTGAAATATTCTCATTATGAACTGAGCGGGGCTAGTGTTTTTACAAGAAATCTCTAGCCAACCTTCCTGCAAAAGATCTTTTCTTAACATCAAGCATGTTGATACTAGATAAAAATATTAAGTTAACTCCAACAATTTCTTTGTCCTCAATCTTCCTTAATTCCTAGAAAGACGCTACGAAGCGGTCGAGGGTTGAGTGAGGGCCAGTGGTTGCAAATATTGAATTCCATGTGCTAGATATCCCTGCTTCTTTTAATCTGTTACTGGGTAGGCCATGTAACCATGCTTTTGGGTACTTTACTCCCTTGGCTACTTTATTACTACGCTATTCTTCGCAGTTTCTACCTTGACTATTGGGATATTTCCATTCGAGAAAGAGATGTACGAATAAAGGAGCGAAGCTGACTCGACCGTACGGGAGAGGTTTTTTAAGAATCGAGATAAGCACTGTGAAAGAAAGAGTGAGATAGACGTCTAAGATAAAGTGCTAGCCAGCAAGCATTCCTTCCGCACCTTGATCTCTGCCGCTACCTTCGTTGTTCTATCTTCCATGCCAATCCGATAGCTCTCATTGATAGGCACTCAGTACCAGCTAGCCGCCTTCCCTGGCCTTTTGTCCTCAATCTTGGTCATCTTAGTCATTCCTAGTTTCGATCAGTCTCACGAGTGGAAATGGAAGCTTCTCTCCATGGCAGGGAGGATTACTTTAAGGCAATCGTTGGTAACTATTGATTTAAGCTGCACTTCTAGTAGTGCACTCAATAGCCTAAGAGTGGCTTAAAAGCTCCTTATCCTTAATAGCCATAGAGGCGCGTAGCGGAATCGAAAAAAGAGATTATTAGTTTATTCAAAAGGAAGTGATAGGAAAATTCAAGAGCATAAAGCTACGTCCAGCCAGGCAAAAAGGAGCTAGCAATAAGAGCAGATCCCTCGATGCTATTATGTATATTCACATGGAAAAGAGTGCTTTGAGTTTTCTTCTCGTGTCATCAGATGCCGTTGCGTAATATAAAAGGATACCTAGGCTTTTAGCTGCATCAGATGCCCTCGGATGTTTTGGTCTTTGCTTTCACTTAACCCTTCTTCTTGGTCAGAAGCGACTAAGCTAGTTAGTCAATTCGTACCTCTGGCGTTGGGAAGCGGAGATCGCACCGATTGATTCTTCGTCAATCAAGTCGGGAGTTGGTACCAGTCCTGCGTCAACCTTTCCGCTGGCTGGAAAAGTTCCCGCATTCATAGGCTTGGGCGCCCAATTCTTTTCTTGCCGCTCGCTGAGGTCACGTGGAAGTTTTCCTAAATCCATCCATTTGGTGGGCCTTTGGACTCGCAAGCAGGGGTATGCTGCTCTTCGCTCCCCCAGGACCAAAAGAGTCTTTCTATACGCTATGAAAAGCATCTCGAAAGAGACTGAGATTAAACCCTCGAAAGTAGAAGAATCCCAAAACCATGCAGCCATTCCTGCCCTAACTCAGAAGTTTTTTCAAGTATGACAGTAAATACCCTGGACACGGATCCAGAGCAAGCCTCCGAGCAGAAAGGACAGCAGCCTAAGTTAGCTTCAGCAGCATCTGGCACCAGCTCTATGACCAAAGAAAAGAGGTGGTCAACTTGCCTTCCCTGACTGTGAATACACTTGATGAAATCCCTGATGTCGATGTGCTGATCAAGGAAGATGATGGGGAACTGAAGAACTGGAAGGAAGAGGAGCTAAGCTCTATCCTCTTTCTCTTCAACAAGGAGAAAGGGAAGAGGGAGATCCAACTAGAAATATCGTAAGAGAAGAAGGGCTATCTCACTCTAAGACAAGGTGCGACTCTTATCCATTTAGCATTTCATGCTTTTTCCGACTTAGCATTTCATGCTTTGCTCAGTCTCATTATGAACCTGGAAAAGGAAGATCTCGAAGGCTCCGAAGGAAGAGAGCTAGGATCTTAACGTATGATAATATCAGACTGATTTAGTTATAAGGGAGAGAGTGCAAGGAATACAAGAACATCTTCTAAGCTCTTTGGAGATGATTCCGTACTGAAATGCTTTGGCCAGCCCAGCCAAGTCAGTCTCGTCGCGCTTTAGCTACTTTAGCTTCTATGCTTGAGCATGAGTATGGAAGAAGATACTGGTGCTACTATAGAATCTTAGCGCAGTTTTTGAACCTAGGAAGCAAGTAGCAACTTCCTTAAGTAAATGGTAGACGGGGTCAAAGCGTCATTATCCATGAGATTGAAAAAGGAAGCGCAGAAATAGACCATTGCTAAGATCCCTTCTCCCGCAGCATAGTTTAGGTAGGATAGATAGATGTAGTCTAAGGCGAGGACAGGCAAAACTTCGAGTCAAACCTTGGTTCCTATAGGCCGGTTAGAGGCATAACGAACGGCATAGAAAGGGTAATCATTCTCTATTACCTATGCTTTTTTCAGGATGCTTTGGATTTCTTCCAGGCAGAGGCCCAAACTCAAAGGTTGCTTCTCACGCCTTCCAGCTCGCTTTTTTTTCTTTTTAACCGCCTTCCCTAAGGATGAATTTCCCAAGAGCAGTATCCTATTCAACAATCTTTCCCCAGAGGGGGGTTTGAAAGCTTTCAAACAAGAGTTTAGGGTACCAATAAGGTCTGACCCCATAAAGGGTGAGAATCGTTTTATTCTTTTAGCTTTAACAGGTTATACCCAAACCTACCTTACACTATACTATTAGTAAGGATGCGTAGTAGCGTTCAAAGATCACTCTTTGGCCTTTAGACTCGCTTCAGCGACTTCGCCCTTGTTGTGATAAGGGAGGGTGAGGTAAGTAGTAGTATAAGAGTTGCTCGGTCATAAATAGGCCTATATTTTCCGATTCAAGAAAGCACGGTTCAGATGCCCAATTCATTTACCTGAGGAAGACTATGTCAAGACGGACTTAACAGTTTTGACATGAGGAAGAGTTTTGAAGGAAAGGAGTTCAGGAACAACTATGGGTTAGGTGCCAAAGCGGTACGTTATGAAAGGATACTTAGGGATCCTCTATCGGAGTTGAGACAGTTACTTAACAATGAAATTCAGGTAGTCTCTACGAGACTCCCCGGCTTGTCTAAGGACGAAGGGCGAGATCTGTGAGTGTTAGCGAGACGATCTTTTGTCCGTTCTTTTGGCTTTAAACTCAGAGGCACCCCTATATGGGACTTGGAGGAAACTTTCTTTATGTGCTTGCCTAGCCTAGAGCTTATTGTCCTAGAATTCATTTCACCGGAGCTTCTTCCACTAGGGAGCCTTGTTAGCTTAGCTCGGAACGATAGATCACGGGAGATCAGACTGGTAAGACTACTTCTATCTTGCATTTTGCCTGTCGACCTACAAACCTCGTCTTTATGGCTAGCTGCAATGGGACATGCCATGCCGATAGAGCTGTAGCAGGAATAAAGCCAGCAGATAGATAGGCTGGAAAAAAGGGAGACCTATAGACATAATGGAGTCGGTCCTACGGATGCCATAGGTGCGGGGAGTAATATCAAGTGATCTGATGATCTTAGCCAGTGAAAGCAGTGAGATAAGGCAAGTTATCTTAGCCTTCGTCATCCCCTTTCTCCTTCTATTAGCTGGGGTAATCATTCTCTAACATAGTTGGCTTGTTGCGGCTCACCTTAAATTGCAATTGGGTGAGTGGTGGGATGATAAATGGACCGGTCGACCCTCTCCAAAGTTTCCTGTGAATCAAGCCTTTCTTTAAAGCTATGGGTAGGTCTTAGCTAGGCATCTTCCATCAATCATCCGGATCTCCTAAGTATGGCTACACTTTTGAATGGACATCTGTCTGGCTGTCCAGCAAGATATGGCGACGCCAAAAAGCTTGAGATAGATTTTTTCATAGGTAATTAATGGGGAAAATGCGGACTGAAAGGAAGATAGAAGGACATGGATCACAGTGATGTAAGAGACAGATCTTATAGCATCAAAACCAAAACTGTAGGTATCGAGGCTTCGCTCTCTGAGAGAGAAAAGCAGCTCTCGACGATAGGAATGGTATGCTTCTCAAATCAAAACGCAAAATTTCGAGGCTAGGGTTTTTTGAATGAAAGAGTATCCTAATTCCAGTCGAGTAGACCTTCTTTCTGTGAGACTAAACTAACTTGCATGAAAAGACAGATCCACTAGCTTCTAAACCGCGTTTAGACAATAAGGGAATCCCCATGTGTAGCATGTAAAAAGCGGGAAAAGCATGCTTTTTTCCTAGTCCGTTAGGACCAGTCAGTATACCAGGAGCCAGAGTTCATTGATTCCGAGAAGAATCCATCATTAGATAGAATTCATTAGCTATAAAGGTATGGGAGTCACTTCCGGATTCTATTCTTTTTTAAGCAGCATAGATTTTGATTGATTTTAGCGGCTGACAGGAGACCCCGCCATGCGAAAAAATACAAAAGGAAGTCTCACTCAATTGGGCTGGGCTAAGGTCAAACCCGAGAATCGGTAATTTCCAATAGATTACGACTTCACCCCAGTCGAAAACCTCTAATGTTACACGTTCCCTCTCAGTCGCCTGCCAGCTGAAATTTTTAGATAGACCCACGCCCCATGTCTGGGTGTCTATGTGTTTGCTTTGGTCGAGTTTGCTTCACTTCCTGAGCCCTCACCACTTCCTGCGACAGCTAAAAAGGGGCATTTAGGACAACTCGTTCATTTAGCACAACTTCATTCTCATTGGATTCATGCCCAAGAAATTCTGCTGCAACCCTTCGTCGCTTGGCTTAAGGCCCTTCTCTGTCCGCTCCTTGCCTAAGACAAGAGTCCTTACCTTAGCATCACACACTGTCCTAGCAAGCTACAAAAGAAAAGGAAGAGTCCTTCCGCATACCGCTTTACAAAGGATTGGCGGGAGAGGAAGTGAATCGCAGCAGTTCATTCCTATCACGAACCGAAAAGCTAAAGGGGCTTTAGCGGCGAATGCGCCATCCCTCAAACTCTCACCTCAACCTATCATAAGAGTATAGTTTCCTATCCTGCCACTTCGGTCGGGTGCCTCCTTTTTGGTTCCCTATATCCTATCTAATCAATTAAGTAGAATACTTCCATACCTTGACTAGATCTTTAATGGGTTCCTCGGTTATATAAAAGGATAAGAGTGAACCTTTAGGCTAGTTCAGTTACTTCCGGCCGGGGTCAACGAAGGTCTTAAATGGAAGGAAGAAGTCCTTTTAATCTCCCATCCGCATATTCACAATAATCAGATTCCGAATTATAAGCAAAGAATGCCTTTGCCCGAACCGATACAACTGAGAAAAATGAAGAGATGAGGAAAGGACTTAATCTAACTCACCTCACCCTCTACATCTTTAACAATTACTTACGGCTGAGGATTGAATTCTTTCTACGGAACTCTTTCTAATTCCAGCGTCCGTCAAGCTCTTAATAGAGATGGGAATGCGAAAACAAATAATCTATTTATTATTAAAATTTATTAGGTAGAAGTGGAAAAGAACTCGCCTAAGGCTTCCAACTCCAAGAGGCTCACTATTGCTAATGTGCGGCCCGAAAAGAGTAAGATAATCCCAAACCAAAGCTACGGCGGACCGGACTTTTCTGCTAAGAGGTCGTCACTTCCTAGCCTTCCTAACTTGCCTTCAGAGCTTTATTCATTCGATACTTCTTCTTCAATTGAGCTCCTTCTTATAAAGGATGTTCTATGAGTTGTTTTACGTTGCTTGTAGGTGTTATCGGAGATAGCAGCCGTATCGCTCACGTAGCTATATGGTGTGCTTGCTCAAGAATACCCCCTTCTTTTGCTGTAGAGTTCAAAAGGGGAGTCTTTTTTCACTTTCTGTTCGTGAAAAGCAGCTCTACCTACCGCACTAAGAAAAATTCTAACTCTGCCCACGGATGTGAGAGTCACACACCCAGCTCGGCTTGAGCAAAAGCTCGTTTTGGTCTTTTGGCGGTGTCCATCCTCACTTAACGCGGCATCGATGTCATCGGTTACAGCGGGTTGGTCTATGTATGATGTATGCTATGATATCTAGTCCCATTGGTCGTAATAGAAAGAGATTCCTGGAGCGAAGTAAGATCTCGGAGTTTTACGCTTGTTCCTATAACGACGGAGGGGAGGGTTTTCAATCTCGATCTTCGTATTAGTTGGAAAAACTTCCTTTCTTTATCGAAAAAAGATCAAGAGTTAAATTCCTCTTGTCCTAATCTGCCAGTCTTAGCTTCAACCTCTGTGTACTTGCCTCTTTCGATTGATTCTTTGTATGGATGGATGCGTCTCTTTGGGTCGGAGCGCTGGCTTAAAGCTTTAGGTCTACCTTCAACTAGAAAGAGTATGGCCTCTGCCTTATGTTCATCCGATACGGATACATATGCCTAGGATTTAGAGCTGTGGTTCGGGATCTCTGTTGGACGGCAATTCTTTCCTTTGCCTGTAAACAGAACTGTAGTAACATGATCTTGATAGAGAGCTGCTTCGATTGCATGTGAGTCTAAGACAAAGGGCCTTTAGGAGAGGGAACTGAATCACCGACTCCCTTCTCTAGTCCCACGCTTCACTTCATGCTCAGCTGATCTACGAAACTCAACTATTTTATTTGCATTTGAAGCATCAGCCGAAGAAATTCAAATTACCTTACCTGGAGCTGGTTGCTTGCCTGAGACTAGTAGTTATAAACCTTATCGCTACTTCGCTCTAGTCGTATCGCCAATTACTGTTGACTATGAGATTTCTGATACCTGTGTATCAGTCGGAAGGCGGAGATTCTTTTTTAGGCTATCCGCTCTCTCCAGCTCCCGCTCGCGTTAGACCATGGGTTCACCCGCTGAGGCTGTAAGGTCTTTCTGCATCTTCTGAAGTTGGCACCCTTGGGACAACCTTCAACTACTTGTGTGCTAAGAGCAAACCGTTAGGCCAGTATGCATTCCCTGTGTGGGAGGTTCTCTCCGAGAATACTATTTTAGCTGATCGCTTCCTTTCTATTATCTTAGATCTTAGGATTCGACGTCTTCGAAGAAGAACGAAAGCTTAACTACTTAGATCACCACCCCAGTCTAAGGCCTCAAACTGATGAGTCAAATCCTATCATCCTTTCATCCGATAAGCCGTATCAGTAAAGGCCTTCGCTGCTTTCTATTCCTCTTTGTCTATAATTCGAGTCTTGGAATGAAGTGTGCTAAGCGCGGGTAAGGCCATTTCCGAGTTAGTCAGCCCTACGATTCTTTCTTTGAATGTGTCGTTGGATCAAGTCTTATGATTGAATGCTTGTGCAGCTTTAGCTTAAATAGATAGCTCTGATATCTACGATGCCACTGGTGGTGCTACTGCTGGATCGACTTCTAGCTTTGCGGGGTCGAGACTGCTTGAATCTTTTCATTGCGACCCACTGTGATAGAGTGCCGGCAGCTTCGCCCCTCCACCGAAACAGCTTTCAATCGGGAAAGGAAGCCACCCGGCCCGCTTACCATCAGTAATAGGAAAGCTTTAAATCGTATTCGTGAATAAATCCCCTTTGTTTGAATCCCATGGTATGGACTTTTTTCAGTAGCAGGACTCTCTTCTGTCTGTTTGAACTCTTGAGCAGGAGCTTCCGCGGGAGAACGGAATAGACATCCATTAGCTCTGTCCCTTCGCACGACATCTATGAAAGCTGCAGTGGGTGAGCCGGCGGTGAACAGGAAGAAGGAGGGACCACCCGATCGTTAGGAAGAAGCAAGCCTATTCCCCGCAGATGTCATTGCTCACTAACTCCTTTCGCACTTCTCTTATGATATTTCGTAATAGATATAAATAACTCCTAAAATGCTATCTTTCTCTTATATACGATACCAGTACATTCAATTTCTTTGATAGAGCAAGAGAGAACGAGCGGGGATGGAAAAGAAGTAGAAGAATCACGGAGTACAACCATCGCAGTAAGCGCGCAAAGGATACGAGCCAAAGCCCCTTCTTTAATGTCCCTCTCTGTAAACCGGGAATCAGTATCGGGTTTTAGAGCATATCTCTGTTCGGCAAGCCATTGAGTCTAATGGCTGGAGTTTCGACTTTCTGAAGAAAGTACCCCTTTATCGATACTAATCATAGCTATGATAAACGGTAAGAAGGAAAGAGCTCTGATATCAACCGTTAACATAACAGATCTTAGGTTTTTAATAAAACATTCATTAATGACCTCAACGTACAATCATATCCTTTTCACATGCCCGTTGACACGTTTTTCAACCCGCCCTGGAAGTTCATGAGTTAGATAAGCCTTTCCCGGTGGAGCTAATAATAGAGCTGCGACCAAGCGCTAAAGCCGGTTTTTTTTCTAATGAATGAACCAGGAGTTCTTCCCAGTGAAAACGAATTGAGTTAGGATTGCGCAAAAGGAAAGGAGACCCAGAAGTCAAGGCAAGAACTCCAGCTTTATAACTCGGCTGCTTTATCCGTCGAAACGAAAATCTATAAGATAAGAAAAGGAGCTGGCTTTGAACTTCGTCTAGGCGTGGCCTTCAGCGACAGCAGTGTAGGCGTGGACCGACCAAGGCCTTCAGCGACTGCACATGAATCTTTCTATACGCAATTTCAGTCAGCAGGTGGAGTACGAATTCGTATTATTGTGCACTCTCGTATGGAGCACTGAGTTACTTACGGTCTTCAGCAGGCAGGCTGCACTCCAGGCGGCGGCTAGGAGGGATCGCTAGACCAGCAGCACTTGTGCTTAAAGGGTCATCTTCAAAGCGGGAAAAGAAGGCTTTTCCGTTCTCAACCAATAAGGAGGAATAGGCGGAGATAACTGCCATTCTTAGTTGCCTATCAGAAGGGCGTAGCTTTCAAAGTGAAGGAGTTGTCCCTCAGAGATCTAGTGGGGAAAAGATCTTGCTGCGTAATAACCGTACCCTTAAGATTAAGACTTGTGCTCAGACAAAGAGAAAGGGAAGGTGGATTCTTAAGTCATATCCAGATGTATACCCCCATAAGCCGACAATACCTCTCTATAGCGGGCCAGCCCGGATAGAAAAGAACTACTTTCCGGTGACCGAAGAGTCTTGAGACTCGTAAGGGATTAGCAGAGAGTGAATAAACTCGAAGAGCCTTAGAATAAATTACACTAGCAGCAGGGATCAGCCTTAGACTTCCGCAGGAAGCAGCAAACTCCTCGACCAGGAGCTCCCAAGGCCACCGATTGGAGATGCCCTGAGTCATTTGGTTTTGACGCCTGTCTCTTAGTGTTGCTCGAATTGCATGTGTTAAGCAATGTGCAAGAAAGAACTTCTTAGCTACCGCCTATAAGCTTAGACCTGCTCTGACAATCTAAGCAATTTTTCATGTCCTCTTTTCTACCTTACTTCTCTTAATGAGATTTCGAGTGCTGAGGGGCGTAGCGGAAGGCCGTGAAATCTTAAGTAAGTTAAGGGCAAAAAGTAGTAGCTAGAGTAGGAGTAGGAGAGTTTTGTGTAATATGTCAATTTCAGTAGATGAAGTTGCAAGTGAATCTTCTTCAAGCAGAGGTGCGGATGCTCGACTAAGCAAAAGAGTTGCAGAGTTTCATTCAAAGAGCTGACGTTGCAGGAGAGTATGGGAGCTGGCTATACTAAAGAGAAAAGGAATGATTTGACTGAGAGAAGAAGAAGCTCTCCCTATCCCGTGTCCAAGAGCCTGCTCGATATCCCGAAGTAGCTTTAAAAGAAAAAGGGCTTCTCCTTTCCTACAGCAAAGTCAAATGGGATTCGATGGCATCTGTCCGCTGAAAAGTCAAGGTAATTCTCTTCTTTCTTTACTTAGAGATTGAAGCGGCGGGTGATTCCTCTTCTTCTCCTTATCTTCTTCTAGCTGAGATCGGGTATAGGACTGCGCAATACGATATGCTTAAGACAAAGCTGGCTAAGAAGCCAGTTCCCCCATTAGTTGACTCTTCATACTTCCTATCCAGCTGAGCGAATGGGGATCCCTTAGAGCGATTGGAACTCTTTCTTCCAGTTGCAGTCCCAAGGGTTTGAGTGGAATTTCCTTCCTTAATCAAGTGTAAGATAATTGGGAATTCGCTTGCAGCTCTTACTGGCTTTCAAGCCATTGAAAGCGTGCTACTGGTGGAACTACTTTCTGTAGAAGATTTCGAACTTTACTGCTTGATTTAAGCTATCAAACTTGAGTTTAGGGTCCCGAGAAGGTCTGATGTTGATCCAGTTGCCCTTTCGATGATTGAGTTCGATATTTAGGGAGCTGTAAAGGTTGGGGCGGACAATCCAATAGATAGTCAATCTCTAGTCTCAGAAGAGTGCTTACCAGATCGAGGCAATGAAATTGTTTTGCTGCGTCGCAGCTAGTTATGTTCCTGCCGGCTCTATTCGTTAGGGATTCTCGCCTTTTAGAATGAAGATTTGGAAAAATCTCCCAGGCACGAGACCTGCTCTTCTATTTCGGTCAGAAAAGGGCAAACAGCCGTCAAAGTAACGATAAAGACCGCCTTGCCCGATTATTCCATTTCCTCGTGCGTCTTCTTATTCTAAGATATTGATTTTGACCCCCAAGTCATTGACCCACTCACGATAACGTGCAGCTACAGCCCGATGACGATGTCGTCACCAAGCCAAGGAGGGTGTAATCCCGGGGTTTTTCTCCTCAGCTGCACACCACACTACAAAGTGGTGACAGAGGGCAAACCTTATTCCCGACCCTTTCTTCGAGGCAGCCTGCTCTTGCTCAGGCGCCCTGAGTGCTGGAGATGGTGCTTGTGATTCTGGCGATTCCTGTGTAACCGGTGGCAGATCTTTTTGATTCTCATCGAACTGAAAGAAAGTCTTCAGAGTCAGAGAAGCGGACAAATGCTGCTAGTCTTTATAAATGCAGCTACATAAACTAAATGCTTAACACATGCAACTTCGAAGCTAGGCTTCTTCTTTATACGAAGACATCTTTCTTTTGTCGAACCATGCTGAGCAAAGATGCACGGTTCCAGTCTCCCAACCTTCGTACACCGAGTTCCCCTCCCCCTTAGGTACACAAACTTTAGTCCAGCTAACCGGGAGAAAGCTCTTCTCATTTTCAGTTCTTTTCCATAGGAAGCTTCTAAGCATTTTATCTTCTCATATTAACTTCTTTAATGATATGATGAGGCTGTTCAGCTCCGTCAAGATCAGCTAAGGCGGGAATTCTGACTTAATCTTAATAAAGGATAGTTAGCAGAATGAATCTCAAGTACTTACAATTCAATTATATCCCCATATAAGCAAGATAGATAGCAAGAAAAAGATCTTATCATTAGGATGATAGGATTCTTGTTAACTGTTGTATGCAAAACTATATGGGTAGAGTCTAAGTGGATCTTGAAACTGCCACTCGACGCGAGTTAAACTAACGGGAAGGCAGGATGATCCCGGTGGCAAGCCTTTACCTTATCTCGGGCTAGGCTGGGTTCAGCAAGTAATCGAATCGGTGCGAGCACCTTTTTATCGGATTGAAATCTTTCTCATCTCAGAAATCTAACTTCCTTTTTCGTAATTGACTCAGCGATTTGTCATGTTCAAGAGTCAGCTCTTCTTGCTTTGGCTTTGGGATGCTCTCTTTCTTGCCACTCCTTATTCTTATTGGTTTAGTTCCCCACTTTATATAGTTAGTCAATTAGCGTGAAACTCCTCTTACTTCGATCTCGCTCCTAAAGAAAAAGTAGATAGAGCTGCCAGGCAGTCCTACCTTTAGTTTAGCTTTAGTCAAGCATCTTTGCTTTCAGACTCTTCGGATTCGTCTTCTGGTGCGGAGGTTGACTGGCTTTCGGCTTGAAGTCAAGTTACTCCCCTCTAAATAAAGGGATGGGATCAAATCCTCAACTCCAAATCCCAAACCCTTATCCCATCGATGGGAACTGGCATAGAAGGGACGAATGGAAATGTAACTGTCCTGGGATTCTGATTCTAGGATTTTCGGACTTCTTGCGCTTGAAGCATATAAAGCTCAACGAGTCAAAAACGCTTCGCACCGATTTTACTTGTAATTGAGATAACTTATAGGAACCTTTTCTAATTTCCTTTTTCATATTGAAAAGATCTACATTCTGGTAGATCAAATTTGTTCGCTGTCTTCTGTTGATGATGCTTTCTCTGCTTTGGCAAAGCTTTCGTTTGTGACTATGGGAATGTTTGAGTAAGCTCTTCTGCCCCTTGTCGACTCGGAACGAATGCTTTCAGATCTTGTGAACGAATCTGCTGCTCTTTCAAATGCTATAACCGGGCTGAGCCTTAGCTTAGCACGAACTAGGAATTCTCTTGAGAACCGTTAGGCTAGGCCAATTCGACTTCATTTGTCTGCTTCGGGTTACCTTCTTTCAGTGATAGCTTTTGTGGCTAGCTCGTTATCTTGGTCAAAAGCCATCACTAAACTATTTATTTAGTGGCAGTGGCCAAGCCAAATCGCTCAAAGAGGAATCGCCCGACAGAGCCCGGCTACTTTTTCTTTTAATATTAATAGAACGAACTCGGAACCGTCGATTGGCGCATGGGTTGACTTTCTTTAAACGAGTTAGCAGGCGATAGCGAAATGGCTATTCCTGGTTCTGCCTCAGCCAAGTCTTTCTATTCTAAAATTCGATTTCTTTTAAGAGAAGCAAATCCTTCTCTCACTACTTTGGGACAGGATTTCACTCCAATGGCAATAAGCTAATAAGATTTAGTACGTTTAACCTGGAACTATAAAACCTTACCCGATGACTTTCGGACTTGCTTGACCACTTGAAAACTCTCCTTGGATTCAAACAACTCTTGGCGAAGAACGATTGAAGAAGAAATTCTTCACTTAGATAGAGGAAGAGAATAAGGACTAAGCTCTGTAAACAAAAAGAAGATGTTGTTTACAGCTCCTGACAATAAAGAAAAGGCTATCTCCGGGAAAAGGCTATGGTTCACTCGCGGTCGAAGAAGAACTGGTTGGGAGCGACGGAACTTACTAATTAACTGATTGAACTTTAGGGGAGAATCACCAGTTGATGCGGAAGAAGCATGGTTTTGCCCAGAAAAAAAAGAAGTTCACGCATTGGCAAACAAACTGAGTAGGGAAGGTCTTTGTTGAATCTGAATTGGCCAAGCAGGGGACGAAAACAAGCATTGGAAAACTGGAGTTTCAAGAAGTACTGGTACAAACCCTTTATAGGTTAGGTAGGCTTTCATTTCATGCCGTTTTGATATATGTCTTAGTTGACATAAAAGAAGTAAGAAAGCAGCCAATCCGGGAGTGCCAGCCAGTTAGATCTGATTGGGGAGGCAAAAGAAAGAAGGAACTCCGATAAAGTAAAATTTACGGGTTCGGTTTACCTGGGGTGAGGGTAGCATGTAAACAAAGAGGAATTGCTATCGAAACTACAGATCTTCGAACATGGGCAACCCAGCTTAAAGTAAGCGAGGGTATCCATTATAATAGAGTAAGACATCACGATTAGCCTTGTCTCAGCTTTGACTCTTGATGGTTTCATGCTCACGACAATAGGAGAGGTGACATAAGACCCATTGAAAGACATTTATGTCGCCTAGACAGAATAAAGAAAGGGGGGGTAGGAGAGCGAAGGAAAGATTCCCGGGATTCATAGAGTTAAGCCCAGGGCAAGAATAAACCAAAGAGGTAGAGTCCCGATAGACTGGGAAGGTCTTTGTTCCACTCCTCTTTCTCGATGCTTTTAAGAGCTATAGTTCTCGTTAGTTCATACTACCTGCTCTCGCTTACTTTCATGCTGACTAAAAGCTGTACAAAAGGAAGAGAATGATTGACGATAGATAGTAGACTTGGAGGAAAAGGTTTTATCTTCGACGCTGGGTAACACTTCCTCCATCTTTGGAATTGAATCAATAGTAGGAGAAGGGGGCAAGTAACTGATTAAGGAAAGACATGAGTTTCAATTTGCCAAGGAAGTTATCGAAAGGTGAGACCAGTTGAATATCGTCACTATCCATAGTTACATACAAGTATATATAACATAGAAAGAGAAAAACTCGCCTCCAATGATGAGAAATTTATAGTGTGAGCTTTACTTTATAAAGCTAGTTTATTCGCTAATAGAGCTTTTTCTCTCATATAGTAAGTAGTCTACAAGGGCGCCAAGGGAAAGAAAGCAGTGCTTATAGAGTTGGACAATTCTCCTAAAAAACTAAAAAAGGAGTAAAAAAAGAAAGACCGTAGCTCTACGTTAGGAATACCGGTTTCATTGAATAAGAATTGTCTGTCATCTCTATTTGGTCTAGATCAACTAAATGGTTAGATAAGATTGAAAGAAAAAGATTCCAGAGTGCAGTGCTTTTGCTATGGCTCTGGCGCCGAAAGTGTTTGAGTCCTTCTGGTAGGATAGCGTAATAAAAGTGTAAGCGTCTCAAAAAACCCCTATCAAACTCTCGTAGAAAGAGAGACTGATTAAAAAGTCAGTCTCTCTTCCTTCCCGCCTTCCCTCTTCTGCTCTTCCTGTCCTAAATAACGTCAGTCTCATATAGCTCGAATTTGAATCAAATTAAACAAAGCAGATCAATCAAAGAAGTTGAAAAGCCAGGTCTGATCGATGATGTCACGAAATACCTTTTCACTCTTGTTCTTATCCGATGCGCCAATAAGAAGGGTAGCATTTTGACCATATTCACGAGAGTGCTAAGATCAAAAGTTCTCTAAGGCTAAGCTATGTCATGTCACCACACCGGAAGATGGGCCGCCACGAGGTGTGCTGGTCGTATCCTATCATCATTTTACCTAGTGGACATGCTCGTCCAAGAGAGATTTGCGCTTGTCCTTGCTAATTAGTCTGCTGTCGCTCGTCCTGTCTATCCTAGTTGCCTATCTCCGTCACCAAGAAGAGGGTTGAACCGTAAAGTGGTACAGATCTACCTGTCCCCGTCAGTGTTTTGAGATCGTTCAACACAAGCGGGAGATCGAGCATTCGCATAGAAAATGATGATCAAATAAAGTCCGTTCGTGCCGGTCCGGGTAAAGCTACTACAATGAAGAGACACCCATGCCAGCTTCTTTCCTCTGAGATGAAGACCAGCCCTTACTCTCTACTTCAGGGTCAAATCCCTGGTGTGACGACAGAAAAAGAGCATATAATGTCCCGGCAAATGCAAGCGTCTCATAGTTCACATTTGATCGATTCAAACCTGCTGCTTAAAGAGCTGCTTGCTACCACTGCGTAATTGTATTATAAGACAATAGCCCAAGACAGCTGTGGCATGCCCTGTTTACAGCTGCTTATCCTCTTCTGTCTTTCCGTCATCTCAACCTCGCACCTAAGCATCACGTTCCTAGGGACAGAGACATCTGCGCTCTAAGGCTATCATAGTACTGCCAGCATGGTTACATCTAACTGCCTACTGGGCAAGCGTCAACTTCAAAGTCACCTGATTTGGCACCAGCAAAAGGAGTAGGAGCAGCAGCTGGGGAACCACCATAACCATCCATGGGAGTCAGAATAGCAGCAGAAGTAGTAATAGGAGCATGGGTACTAGGAAAAGATTAAATCGATCCAGCTCTGGTAACAAAGCAGTAGGCAAGCCTTAGTGGGGACCATCCATACCTCTAAGCCCGAGACTTTTTCCCCTCGGATCGGCAGGCAAGCGACTTTATTGGATTGAAGTGATCCGCTAGTTCCTTACTAGAGTAAAAAAACCTAACCTCAATCCCCAGTCGTACCAGGTGGCATGATGTTTTTTATAGACGCCCAGCCCAGCCTATTATGGTATGGTAAAAGTGCGGTCACCATCAATCATGAGTTTGAGACAGTTGGATGTCTTGGTGGTGCCTTATGAGCTCTCTCCGGTGAACTCAGGTTGCTTCTGAGCAAGCTTTCCCCCAGGTTATGTCATACCCATATAAACAAGGTAAGAAGGGAAAGGAAACCCTCGGAGCTACTTAGCTACTTTTTGCAATGAAGCCATCGAACTGAGAGAAGACGATCGTCTCCTCTCTTCCTACTCGATCTTCGGCGGGATCGAATGCTTTCCCGGTCGAGGTTCAGTACATCTGCCAGTCATAGGGTTCTCAGCTCGATTCTCTCTCGGTATCCACCTTCACGTCGGTATTTAGGGTTCCATTCTTGATGTACCTACTATTGAAGTTCCTTCTGATCTATCTACTGTAGGTTCAATCCCCGGTCATTCTATCTTTAGTGAGGGGACGAGTCATCTTGCTCGACATCATGGGATCGCACTTTCATTAACGGGCTGCTTACTCCGAATTGGGATATCTAATTAGCCCAAGCAAGACAAGGGTCCGAAGGAGGTGAGGTGACGCGAAGATCGGTACTTATTTTTTTCCTTTCCTAGAAGTTGATCGATTGGGTCCTTCGTTCCGTTTTCTTTCTTTCATGCGGAAATTGGTCTTTGAATAACCTTCCGAATTAGGGATGGGCTTCGGGTCAGCTCTACTAGTAGTCCTATTCCTAATTCTCTTCTTCCGGCGCCTCGCTCGTTGACTTTCGAAATCTGATCTTCCTAATAAATCTTCGGCATTTAGATCTTTCTTTTGATGCGCCTGGTCTCAGTTCCTTCGTTTTGATGTGCCTATGTTCTTGATGTTCTTGCTTTCAATTCGATCTTTCCATGTATGTTGGTAGGGGATTGCATCTTTAACCCACACAGTCGGGCGGGCGCTGTCTCCTTCATTACAGGTTATTGGGATGAATTAATGGCTCAAGCGGAACGTCCCTTCGATGGGAGATGAAGATAGGCATTCTTTCTATCATTGAAGTTAACTAGATCGATTAGGTTATACTGGCCGGGTACTTAAGAATCGGCTCTGTCGCTTGGATTTTCCCGCACCGCCTTCTGCTCCGTTGGTTGTTCAGAGAGAGCCCCTCCCTGGTTGGCATGAGGGGGTTTCATAGGGGCGGGTCTGTGTGCGGGTGGCGTGCCATGCCTAAGGGTATAGGACACCGATACGGAGGCCCCGCTCTCTTGGGCTTCCTTCGAAAACGGATAAAAGGGGGAGCTGGAAGAGAGCATGCCGACGATGCGAAAGGGCTCCATACGGCTTTCAGGGTTCGCTCTATACTATACCAGACCAGTAGGGCTCTACTTAGAAAAAAGGAAGGGATTTATAGTCCACGAGTTACTATTCGAGGATTATAAAGGAAGGAGTAGAGAAATATGGAATATGGTGGGAAGTAGAGCAAGCGATGCGAAGTTCGGGGAGTAAAGAAAGGACTACTTGTTCTTCAGAAATCTAAGCGTAGCGATAACCTGTGTGTTCGGGTTGGCCCCTTTACTTTATGTCGGACCGAAGCGGAGGACAGTGTAATTGTGTATGACCTCGAAAATAGACTACCGAAAGGTATGAGATTACTATCAACCCCCAGATAGTCTTCTCTCTCGTATCCTCCCTTCCCCGATCCGCTGGTCTTAAGTTACCGGTTGTTCCTGAGAAGGGGGTCTCTCAGGGCGGGTAGGCCACAGTTCCTTTCAGACATGGTGCCCTACTTCTATATGTATATGTAGGCCACTCGGAGTCAGCCATGTGCTACAGCACCTGCGATCGAATCCGCGATCGTTTGCTGGCCCGGCTCAGACTGCACAGGAGTATCGCCAATTTCCTGCTGTCGAAAGCGTCATCTAATCCTGCATCACCTGCTCGCTCTGTCTTCATCAGAACACCTTCCTCTCCTTTGTATCTCACGGTGGCCACCCTCATGGAGAATATTGTTGGTCCACTCTCCACTGGCTCATTAAGGTTAGCTTCAACAGATGTTATAGTGAACCCTATAGTTAGGTTCAATTACTTTAGAAATCCTCTTGATGTGGAAAGGTGTGTCAATGGGACAAGAAAGATTAGAGATGTACTAAGGAGCCGAGCCATGGAGGACTTCATGGAACATGAAAGGTTTTGAGCTCGAAACTTCAGATTCGTGGGGCCTGCACTGCCTGTTGATCAATCCAACTATCTTCAAATGGCTGAGTTTTGTCGTCGCACTGTTAGCACTATATGGTCCTAACATGGGAGCTGTTTTGTAGGGAAAGTGGTTGATCGTGATTACCGTGTCATTGGTATTGGTTCATGCCGAGTTGAAAATGGCTCAACATTTACCGTATCGCCGGGAACCAATCCTCAGGCTACTCTAATAATGCTTGGCCGATGAGTATTTGTTTGTTGTATAATGGGAGGAAGAGACCCTGGAAGGGTTACTCCAGAAATGGATGGGAAAGACTTTTTTTTCATTCGGCGCGGTGCAACAGCAAACAACACCGCAGCTCGTGTCATCCTTACATTACTTCTATAAGGGGAGCTCAGGGGAGGGCCCGCCCTATCCCGCAACTCCCATTTCCTCGATCCCAATTCCACTTAGTTAAGTCTTATTGGGGATCTACCGCTACAAAGAGACTAGGAGCCACTCTAGTCTTAGTTAATATCTGCCAATGCTAGTCATTAGAAAGGAGGGGGTGTTCAATAGTAATAGTTAGCCTTATGAGTGTTGAACCAGGGTTATCGGGATGGTGTCAAACCAATTGCGTATATAAAGAGGCATTCTTGAGCTAGCTTGCTAGCCTTAACTGAGGCAAGCAGGATGAGGACGATAATTCCTTTCAGAGAGTAGGCCAAGACCCCACAAAGACCTCCGCAAGCATGTTCGGGGGCGGAAATTAACGGAAAGCAGAGAAGGCAGCATGATCCCATTCTTTACTAACCGACTCGCAAACTATGTCAGATTACATCGTAATCAAGCTAAGTATGAAGAAGAGAATGTATGGAGACCCGTAGGAAAGCGCGTGGCGTGGACGTACATACTTTTAATGAAGCTTTCTTTCCCTGGCTTGCTTTCTTTAAAAGCAGGAGAAAAGTATAACCATATAGGTTGAAAGCGGGATTTTATCCATTGGAGGATAAAGTGAGTAGTTCAGGAGTGAAGGAAGGGCAAAAGCAGCAATATTGAAATCTGGGATAGCAGGTTCCACGGGTTCTAAAGCTCTAGAGCAAGTCAGTTTTGAAGCTATCCATATAGATCAAGGGATAATTACAGTGCTAAGTCCATCTAGTATGAGTTCATAGCTAGGAAGCCAATCTAGGCTTGGATAAGTTGATAGGTAATAGATTGCGGGTTAATAAGTGAATCCTCCTTTTTTTTTAAAGTATGCCTGTTCCTCCAGCCTTTCTATGTTCTGTGTCACCGCAGGGTAAGCGCAGGAATAGTTATTGAAAGTTGTATTAGGTGGTATATTTATTTTTTCAAGCTAGGGCCAGTTAGTTTGAAAGTCTTTCAAAAGCCGTATCTTACTCTATCGAATCGAAAGCCCCTTTTGAAACTAGATCTTTTAGGAAAGCTAGCGGAGTAAAGCAAGTGGGCAAAATCATTCTTATTTGCTCTTCTATTTCCGGAGCACTCTCTCATCGTTAGACCTCGCAGGGAATGAAATGAAGGTATTCAAAAAAACCATATGATGATAGGAGTCCGTTAAGGTGGTACCTTGAATGTCTGATTCCTGCTTGCGCTTCGTGGAAAGGCAGAGTTTCATTGAAAAGCTGATCTTGAACTTGCAATCATTGAGTTCAGATTCAGAGTTAACTGAAATTGCTTTCTCCCGGGATTCTCTTATATAAGCATTTGCCTGAAAGCGCTTACTCAATGCAATGCCAAACTCTCTAACTTAATAGTGGATCTCGGCTTACGAATACCAACCAAAGCTGTCAATCCCATTCTTTTCGGATCAAAGTAAACTACCCCGCTAGCCTGTAACCTTCTGCTTGCTTGGCCACAGTCACTCCTATTAGATTAGGTCACTCACTTCCTGGAAACTCATTTATCAAAGCACGGATAGGGAAAGAAGGAGGGGCGTAGCGAAAGGAAATATGTGCTTCGAGTCAACTCTTTCCTTCTGAAATCTATACTGACGAATAGGTGTGAGTCTCGCTTCTGAGGAAGAGAGCATAGGACTCATTCATCATTCCGATTGAGAAAAGGAAAGACCAGGGAAAGTCTTCAGTAGGTTCTACGACACGGTAGAAAAAAAAGAAGCGGTAAACACCAGCCTAAGATCAGAATGGAGTTGCTAGGGATTGAACGAAAAGTAAGGAAGATGTGTGGATGAGTATGGGCGTGCAGGGGCATGAAGGAGAGTTTTCGAGTCTGCGACATTGAGGCAAGGCGGTGAACCACGCTCTTTCAGTGAATGTGAATAGAGAGTCCCGGTGAAGGGGACTGCTAGTTTAAATGTTTGTCAGAACAGGGGTTCAACGAATCGGAAGTCGGGTACAAAGCAAAGAGCCAAGCTCTAGGGAATAAATGCTGTGCAAACTCAGGGATTCTATGTCGACTAGAAAGGTGCATAAATAGCTAGTGGGTGTGGAAAGTATGGAAATGTTCCAGTCGCCATGTCGGCAAGAAGTTTTACACTAAGGGATCTCGGGTTAGCCCTACTTCTTTCTTCTCCCCTGCCTCTCTCATAATGTAAATTCCATTAGTTCAGTTTCAGACCGATCGGGACCAGCTCCCATAGCAGTACTCCTACACGGCCACTCTTTTTTCTCTCCGTTTCCCTTAAGGAAGTATGGTTTTTCATGAAAAGGAATCAATAATCAATTCGGATACTCAAAGTGGAAAGTGGGCAAAAAGGTCTCCTAAGAAGCCGCAGAACAAGGGTGCCTATTGGCAAATAAGACAAATCTTTATCTGTATCTTCTGCCCTCGAGTGCCATGGTTTGATCAATAGAATTCGAAGGTTTGAAGACGCTCGACCAACGGGAGAGGAGAAAGAGCCCTAGTAGAAGGAGGATAAAAAGAGTTTGCTATCGCTGAAGCGGGCTACTGCTTCATTGAATTGTCTTGCTTCATTAGATGCGGTTACCCCTAATTCTAATAAAAGGTGGCGCCCTACATACATTGAGCGGACTTCATTCCTTGGGCTTGTGCCCGATCCGATTAACAGCTTCATCCCCCTTTTATGGCCTTTTCCACCAAGGTTGCTCGTTGGCTTTTGATTCGGCAACTTTTTTGAAGCGAATAAAGAAACTCTTCTTTTGCTTTTGAAGAAAGGGATCCGGACCTGGGAACCTTTGAAAAAAGGATTCGGAAACGGAATTGGGCTTGAAAATCAAACTAAGCTTTCTCAACCTAAGGCTAAGGAAGCCGATTGGCCAGCGTTGATGAAACCCCTGTAGGGGGAAATCAATCCAGAGAAATTCCTAGATTTTTCGTTCCCAGCTTTCATAAATGGAAGCCTATGACCCTAAAATTCCACAAGCAAGTAAAAGGTCTGATGCTTAACAAAGGCCATTTTGATATGGTTAAGAAGAAAGGTCAATAGACAGATAGGCTTCTTCCGAAGGAAGGCAAAAGTGCTTCAAAACAATCAATAAAGGCTTCTCGACGATCCTATTCTAGGAGATCACTCTTTTGCTTTCTATATGAAAAGATGATAGCATGAGCGCTTTAGGGCACCCTCAAGATATGTTTTCAGATACTGCTATACAATTACAACCCTTGCTCAATGGATAGAAAGCATGCTGACGCACTTGGTGCAAGAGCAAGCACCCCTTTGAAATGATACTAAGAGGGACTGTCTTCCTCAAACTCGGGCTCTATCCGTGGATAGCAAATTCTCTCTAATCTAAGCATTACATTAATAAGAGAGGAAGCTGCCAATCGCCCTTGAATTCCGGAAATAGATAAGGATCTGTCTACTTACCAAGGTTCATCGTAGTGAGTTTCCTATCTTGGTTGGGCAAGGTTTACAATGGTAAATTTAAAAAAAGTTGATTTGCATCGATGGATCTATCTACAGTTCGCGATATTCAGTGGAGAGTACTTAAGGGGGAGTATACCTTTTCACCAATCATCCTGGAAATCCGGCCAGGCGCCCACTCCCGAATGGGGCTTTTCCATGCTCTCCAAATTCCGGAATTTACCAAGGACTCTTGGGTCGTTCGTCCCGCAATGAACGATAATCTCGTCTTGCGCATATCCTAACTTTGCATTTTGAGAATTCTTCTTTATTTGTCAATGAATCTTATGCCTTTTTTTTTTTTATAGAAAAAGCACTCAGAGAGATTTTTGTGCTCAATGCGAGGCAAAGTGGAAGCGCTTTTTTATCTAAATCTTTATTCTTCCTTAGCTACCATTTCTCGCTCTCATCTCTTAAGAAAGATGGAGCTTGCGGTGAGCGAGAAATCCGTTTTAGCATTCATTTCGTCTTTTATAACATTCTAAATATTAGACGAAAAGGGGGAAGACTGGTCCTCGTCAGTGGGGGTTGGTATACCGCCTGTGGGCCCTCTAACGGACGTATTAGTGAATTTCTTACTCGATGACTTCGATCGAGAGTTTATGCGCTCTTTTCCTGACGTTTCCTATGCGAGGTTTCTCTATGAAACCTTTCTCTCTTTTCCACTGTCTGCCCCTTTGGAAGTCGACGAGATTGAGGGTTTCCTTTATAAGCTAGATCTTTCGGGCGAACTCCTTGTTATTGAACCGGGCGACGCCCCGATTCCATGTTTTGCAGGATTCGTCTGGGTGAATCATCAGGGGTTGATCAACTTCATGGAAAAAGGTTAGTTAAAGCGTGCATCTGTTTTCGTGTTTCGGGGTTATTTTGTGGTCCGGGTGCCGCGTTGTGTCGGCTGAAGACCGAAGGTCGACTTAACACTTTGTGTTTTCATGTCCATGCCCCATCGGGCCATGTTATTTGCCCCATCGGGCCTTTACCATAGAGGGGAAATCGAGTGTATCTGTTATTAGGACACCAAGGTCACTCCGCTCCGTGTACTTCATGCCAGTCTTCGCCTCCGACCCGACCAGGAGTCAAGCCAAGCCTTTACCCGCCTGAATTGAATTAATATCTCCTTGCTGCCAACCCTAATCAGCAAGCTTAAACCGGGGAACTGGACTGTGACTCTTCTATTACATTACGGAGAAGTCCATTCTCGTCATGATCGATTCACGTCTTACCGTAGTGCCCGGAGAACCAGGCTTGCTTAGCAACCAAAGCTAGCTTACTAAGGCGAAGGATTTTATCGTTGATTGCACGAGCTAGCCAGCAAGCATTCTCGATTGAAGCATGAAAGAGTTTGCATTGCAGTCGTAGGTACTCTCAGAACAGATTCATTCGAAAAAGAAAATCAAGCAAGAGCACGGGACGAAAGGGCGATAAGCAAAAATCAACCTTCTAAGCTTCAGTTAGTGTGCAAGACCAATAAGGGTTACTTCCTCTGAGCACGCAATAAGCTGTCAAGAGTAGAGTTAGGGGAAGGCGAGGTTAGTCCAGTTACAGGTTAAAGGTAAACTCATGAATGCCTTATTAGAGTGAATACCTCTTTCAAGCTTTCAAGCAGAAAGGGAGACGAGATCATCATTAGAATACGATGATAGCACCTGATTAGCAAGAAAAGCTTTACCTGCTCTGCTCTTAGCAATGATCTGTCTAGGGCTACTAAAAAAACTGCGGATTCTGTAATAAGACCCTCTTCATGGGCATTCTCCGACTTAGAATAGAATTCATGCCCGGCAATCGTAGATCTACCCAGCGCCTTAGTTTATGTTGAATAGGCATAATAGCCCGACTTCCAGCTAATTGTCAAATAAAGCTATCCGTGCAACAATTCCTAGCTTGAAAGCATTCTTTGAAGGCAAAATTCCGGTAAATCAAGCCCAAGCCTAACCTAAGCCAAAGCCTGGACTTGACTTTTCCATGTGAAAGAATCTTAATGCACGGGTGGCGTCCTAGAATAGCCTCACAAGGGGTTCATCTTTAGTAAGCCAGCTTATCCGTTGAGATGGAGTAAGCATCACAGAGCAGCCTAACCTAAGAAATGGCAGGGAGGATTTCCTGTCTCGAGGGATCGATGTGGGAAGGGGATCAGTAAACAAGCAAAACAGCTAAGCAAGAATCGAGATTGATAGGAAGCAACTGATTGATTGCGCATTAGATAAGGAAAAGCAACCTCTTGAGTAGTAATTTTCCTCCCTGTAATTGTCTTGTGTTAGGGTTGAACGAACATACTCGATATGCCTGCATGTCGAGAGTTCACTCCCTCTCTCTCAGCTAAGGAAAGAGATAGATAGATAATTCATGTACTTCGCTATTTCCTGCGGATCTATCGTATCGTTACTTCTCTCTGATTGTAATTTCCCACATGCCGTACTATACCGCTCAGGAAAACAAACAAGAACCAGGCTAGGCTACTCCTCTTCCCCTTTCTGAATCAACTTGTCCTTGCGCTTACCACTACCACTTCTTAAAACTTGCGAGCCAGTGTCGATCGCTCCTTTGCCTGGGCAAGATCTGACGACTCCTGCCCAAAGATGGCGGGTTACGAATTCAGACTAGCTACTGTCAAAGAGGCCAGGAACGAGCTTCTGCTTTATCTAAAGAAAAAACCTCTTCCTGATCAGCGGATTCAGAGCGATCAGGTGAAACCCCCCCTTCTCGTTGAATGACCGGCCCATTCTTAGACTTGGTGAACTCCTGTCGCGATGAATTAAACTCCGTTCCATGCCCCGCTGCTTGTCAATCACATCGGAAAGTCGTTGGGTCGGCGGAGACCTCTTTCGGCAAAGAATTATACCACAAAGCCCCAACTAGGTACTACCACTTATAGGAGTCTTCTTTGCTAGTAGAATGCCTCCTACGATAAGAAAGAATAGTGGGATGCTCAGGCTCTCGTTGGACGTGACAGTCAGTTACAGTTGGTAAACTAACGAAGGGAAGAATTTGATTGAATCGGGTCTCTTCGATTCCTCGACAGTTGATCGGAGAATAACAAGTCGAAGAACCGTGCTATACTATTTATGGGGGAAAAAAACATGCATTTTACATGCAACCATGGGTGATTACCTTATTGGTACCCGAAAGGCTGGTTTTGAAGCTATTTATCAGTCTCAGGGGCAAAATTTATGAATAGTACCTACTCCTTGAAGTGCCCACTCATACGGGAGAGGATCCTCTTTTTCTCTCTTTGGTCCTTGGAAAGGATGCACAAGATTCGGTAAGCTTTAACTAGTCCTTCCTCCCGAAGAGCATCCTCAATAGTATTATATTAGGCATGAATGCCATTAGGGGGAAAGCTATGGAGCCAACGTTTTCTTTTTATTAGAGAGGCGAACCGGCCTTTCCTGTTGATGGGGTAAATAAAATAAAAGACGGAAAAGAGTTGTTTACACCACAATGGAACTAGATCAGGGCAGATGCCTCAACGTCACAGAGGATTACTTCGGTAGCCCCTAGGCTATGTTAACATAGATTTTTTCTTCGAGATGCGAAGAATAGCTATCTTATTACCCAAGGGATGAAGGAACAAAGCTCCCGTTAAACCGCTTTCTACTTGAAGTAAGGACCTTTCTTAGTAGCTCTTGGGTTCATATCCGCTGTTGGAAGACTAGCTATTGAATCAATTGCACATGAATAGGGCTTGGACAAATAAGGTTTGCACAATGTAATTTCTAAGAGAATGCCATCAGTAGAAAAAGCAAAGGAGGATTGATGGCATGAACCGGTATGCTCCATCCGCTAATCCGCTCAGGAGGCGGGCAGATGATTTTTGTGATTGGACGGACGTACTTTTTAGTAATTCGAGATTTGAAAGGATTTCACCCTGCCTGTGAAAAAGCCCCCACTGAACAGGACCGGTAGTCTCCATAGGGACTTGGCTCTACCATAAGGGAAAGTAGATAGACGGCTCTACGTCTTCAGGTTCGAAATCTCTCGTCTTTAAATCAGAAATAGGTCTTTCAGAAGATAGTGGATTACTGGCGTGAAGCAAGGGTGCATGGCAGGCTAGCTCTTTAGTTTATCCTGATCCTACGTGACTAGGTCAAAGATGAATAGTGAATACTCCGCCCCGGGGATAGATAGTAGGTAGATTGACCTTTCTTCGGAGATCGGCTCAACCCGTAAGGAAATAGATTACCACTTTTTCTAAGTGTAATCGACTATTGTTGTCGATCCATTATTTATGAGACCCGAGAAACGACTTTCATTTGCAGATCAATCATAATTGAGGAATTACATCGTGACAAGAAAATGCTACCTTCTTTTTATGGCGTTCTACTAAAGCAATAGTTTCTTTATGATCCCAAGGGAACCAGGAACTGCCCATCTTGGAGCTGATCCTACATCCACGGATTTCTATTCCAGATTGGATGTAGGTCTTTTCACTAGCTTGCTTTCCGGGACTTTGAATAGCTTTACCAGGAAAGAGAACCGGTCAACCTCACCATAGACAAAATGTGAACTTACAAGAGGGGAAGAGTCGATTTGAACAAGAAGAGCTTATTCCATTCCGAACAAGCACTAGAAAGGTGACTCTGTGTGGGATCGATCGCCCTACTTCTTTATTCTTTATCGCGTTGGGCCGGGATCAAAACGACTTATATAAGTATATAAGTTAAGTAAGGATATACCACCAAACCAACCTCAACTGATTGAACTCAAGCAATCGCAGCTACTTTCTCTTCCACTGCCTTCTCTAAACCACCAACAACGGATACGACAAGAGCTGCAGCGGCAACTCAAGCAGCAGCGGCTAGGCTGACAGCGCTTACGAGACTATGATTCTTCCCTTTCGACGGGTATGAGCTTCTAGGAGCCCTGCCTCCAACAGAATCAATGGCAAAGAATGCGCTATAAGGAAGAAAAGGCCCCTTTGGCAACTATTGAATACGGGGTCTTTGAAAATCAACTGCTATTTTTTGAAGGAATTACCGGGACGAAGTCAATCACACATTTCTACTTTCGACCAGGTAAACCACATCTGAGGAAGAGCAGGGATAATCGTAGACTAAGAAGAGAGGACGTAAACACATTCATTGAATTGGACAGCTTTGTTAGCAAGAAGCGGTTAGCGGAACTCAGTTCCACGAGCTACTTCTTTGAAGTCTTTTTCTGGGACTAGAGGCCTTTGGGATTGATGCCGAGACTAGATTCGAAACTAGAGATTGCTCTTCTTCTTATTCACACCGAAGTGCGCAATAAGGAATGGCGGGATGGATTACTTGTCTATAAAGGCTGGGCATCTCAGGGAAATGTTAACCACATAGGGATGCCTTCAGTCTCTTTCCGGACCTACTCATCGAAAGATGCCCAAGCTCTTTGATAGAAGAAGCTTCAAATGCGCAGTTAGGACAAAAAGGCTGTTTGCAAGAAGTAGCTGCGAGAATGCCCTCAGTCTATATAGGCTGTAAGGAAAAAGGCAAGTAGGCAAAAAAGATTAAGGACCTTCGACTGCTTGAATAAGCTAATAACAGATCTTTTGCGTCTTTCGAGATGCGAAGAGAAGTAAGAAGATCGGCCTAGAAACCTGTCTAGCCAAGATGGGGGAAAGCTCCCACCCAACTAATGAATATGCACCAGATGAAGACCGCTCCAGTAAAAAGGAAGTTTAAAGAACAAAAAACCTTTGAGGAATTAGATCCGCTCCGCTCTTATCTTTTTCACAATCGCCGACTACGAAATGATTAGGAAGTTAGCCAAAGGGAGGAAGCGGTACCCGGCAAAGGCCGAGAAAACTGATTAGGAAGTTAGCTGGCTGGCTGAGGTAACTCTACTTGCCGAGGAGGAAATGTCAATTCTTGCTTCTTCCTTTTGAATACCGGGATTGCTAACTACTGTCCTTAACTCTTATTGCCCTAGAAGCCAGAACTCTTAACGGCGGGAAGCGAAGGAACCGTAGGGCTTAGCTTAGGGCAGGGAGTGAGCCTTGGGTCATAATGAATATAGTAGGGCAGAACCATGGGCGATTGCCGCTGTTAGAGTAACTGCTGCAATTGAATCTGTTGTCGGAAGGGCTACTAGAGAGGAAGACTCCTTTGGCTCTTATCGAAATGAATTGAAAAAAGGCTCTTCCCACGTAGCAGTAAGAAGGACGGGAGAAGGAGCAATAGACGGGATTGTTGGAATTGGTGTGCTAGCTGCTCTAGAAAAGGGGGAACTGACTTGTGAAGCTGTGAGGAAAGCCCTTGTTGGCTATAGATATGGGTCACTCACGTTATAAGAAGAAGGAAGGGGATAGTTATAGGACCTGGAACTGAGACTGGTAATTGGATTTTCTTTCCTAGGGGCAGGAGCGGTAGTTGAAGGAATGTTGCTTTGGCTTGATTGCTTTCACCGGCCTTGCCTTTTCTAAAATCCCTTGTTTCTCTCTTAAAATGATAGTGACTGTTTAAGAGAGAAACAAGGGATTTTCATTGAGAATATCGAGACTAGAGGACTTCGCGAAGTGAAGAACTACTGAACCAGAACCAGAATGGCGTAGTGTAAGTTAGTAATGTAATTGAGTGCCGATCGCTTTCAAGCAAAATCGTAAACAAAGGGAGAAAGTGATCCTAGTTTCAAAAGGAAATAGCAGCTCGTACATTAATACCTCCCTAGAGAGATTGAAACCTGGCGAACCCGAAGATGACGAATCCGGAGAGCCGGAGAGGAGGTCTGTTTCAAATAGCAACAGAAAGACGTAAAATGCCTGCTAATGGGAGCGACCCGGTCCAGATTATGAAGCTGATCCAGCCAGGCTTGGAAGAAATGCAATATAGAAAGACTCACACGAATGGGGCTTCGGTCGATTCTTTGAATAGGGGCTTGTGAATCGGGGAAGGACGATCATACTGAATGAAATCAATGAACTACAGAACGACGATACACTCCTTCCTTTTGCAGCTTTCTCATTAATTGTTTATTAAGATTGGGGTTCCTCATAACTGAACCTTTGAATTAGCTCTACGTAGAAGATGTCGAACCCGCTCAGCTGCTTGAGCGCGAGTCTTTCTCTTCTGTTTCGCCTTGGAATGCCTATTTACAAGAGGTTTAGTCCTGGGTACCACTTTGAGGAAGGTTATTTATGCTTATTTTCTGTGAATGACAAGCGGTTCCCCTAAGACTTGGATCAATAACAATGGTACAAAGATCATCTAGATGACTACTCAGCAAACTCCGTCCGTCCACCACCCAGTAGGAACAGTGAGCGGTTCCCTTAAGATTGTAGTGAATGTGGGCGTCGGCATTTCTATTTCTACGGAGCTGGACCAGTATGATGCTACTTTTCTAATAGAGATTGCGCTTCTCTTTCACTTTTGTCTCCTACGGATCAAAGCATGACATTCCTTGGGTAGCAGACTGAACGAGTGGGAGTGTTTGCTAACCTCTTTCTCTGTAACGTACATGAAAGCAAGTGCAACAGATCCGGATTGAACGTATTGAGAAATTCAGTGGTTAAAAGCCCGTTGCTGAGTCTTCGATAGCAGCTCTGTCTGCCTCTGATCCAAAGTGCTATGGATGAATTCTTCCTCCCCTGATAAAATGGCTTGAGGTACTTACCCGCGGGGCTTTATGCTAGGCTAGCATTAACGAAGTGGTTAGGCTATCTTCAGGGCCTGTTAAAAGAGTTAATTATTGGCTTTGAATGTTTTAATGTCTATTATAGATCTATATAAATCAAGGAAGAGTCTGACCTTCATATTACTCGGCTAGCTACCTTCTTTACGGAGGCTGATCTGCTTATTGTTTTTAGAGGTTCAACGAGAACCGGGGGGTAGGAGATATAAGATAAGTCTGATGATTCACCGTGACGGTTAGATTATAGCAATAAAAATCTTGAAAATACGAGTTTTGGGGGCAATCCTGATAGGAACAAAAACCGATGGTATCATACCTATTCTACAAGCTATTTTTCTAACAGAAATGGAAATAATGAAGCAAAGCTCAAGAGGGTCCATTGAGATTAGAGCTGCTCGCCCCGCCTTCTCTTCTGATTAGAGTGTGCTAACGATCTCTTTCACTTTCCTTCCCTGGCGCTGCTTTTTTCTTTCTAGGAGTAGGTAGATAGGGCTAAATGCTTCATAGGAAGTCCGTTATTTGATCTCTTGTCTCAATAATAAGGAGTGAACGGCATTTCCACGAAAAAGCAGAATTGAAGATATTGACACGATCGCCCTGCTTTTTGGTACTCATTCCGAGAGCTATAGTTTTTCTTTCTTCTTTGACGGTTTCTCCCTTACATGGGTTGGCTTCTTCTTTAGCGACTGCTTTCTGTTGTTAGAATCGCCTGGTTCTCGTCCTTAGAGTCTCATGACCCTCTGAGTAGAGTGATTCACAAGTGTTCAACCGCCTTGTGTCGACGTCATCTTTACCATAGATTAGCCATCCGTTTCAGGTATCATTGGGTAACTCCACTTATATGGGCCTCGCTCGGCTCGCGATTCAATCCATTCGAGACTAACCAATGTTGGACACTAACGAATCAAGAGGCAAGGAAAGACAGATTCATTAGTGAAACAGGACAGACAGGCAGCTGGAAATAGCGTGCAATCAATCACCATGGAAGGAAACAAAGAAATGGCACGTATTCTCCGCAAGATCATAAACAAGTGAAAACTTCTTCAACAGAACATGACATTACAATTTATACTGGAATGACAACGTCGAAGTACTCCCTGATACCATTGAGGGCTATACCTAGGGACAGCTCATACGCTCTACTGAAATAGATTTCACTCACACCATTGGGTCCATTTTCTATAGGTGGTTGGGAAGGGCTAAAAGCAGGTGGAAAAGCTATAAGAAGTAGGAATTTGAGCTATAACGAGAAGAAGGAGTAAGAGTCAACACTTGTCTTAAGGAGTAAGAGCTATCACTTTAAGAATAGTTAAATTTTTAGTCTTAGAATGGATCCATGAACAGAGCTAGGGGAACCTGCGCACGCAAGAGAAGTGTTACGGCCAAGAACCAAAGGAGGCCAACGACTAAGGAGCAGCCCAAGCGAAATAGAACTACGACTCAGCATAGGGCGAAGAGATTCGCTCACAAACAAAGGATGTGACGCACCCGTCGGCCTCAGATGGACGAGACAAAGAGCGCAACTCAGGGGGCGAAAACTCAAAGAGGTGGGGGTCCGGACAAGGCTAGAGCCAAGCAGGGGAATGGAGTAGGGGAAGGAGATCGTATTCATCCTTACCTGACGAGACCCACCCTTCCGGAATCAGAGGTTTACTCTGTATTCGGCCGCAGAGGCATTCTTTAGCGGAGTGAAAGGAAGCGGGGTCTAATTCACCAGTGGCACGGGATCAGATAGATTCTGTACGCGATCAGACATCTGATAGCTTTTGATTCAAAATCCAAACCTCATTCAAGATTCTCATAGCGCAGCACCAGCACTAGAGGGGGAAATTCCAGCAGCATACCTTGACCCAAACCCTACTAGATGCGGCAAATCAACCAACGGGGTAGCTAAAGATCGGGATAGCGATCCAGTGTGAGCTAACCGAGTTGACCCTGCCTTAGCAGCAGTCGCAGGAGAAGCGTTGAAGAAGCAGTAGTTTAAGCCATTGATCCAGTCGTTGATCCTGCAGCTTATCCAGTCGAATAAGCACCGGTGGACAGAGGTAGATACAGAGCCATAGGCAGACCTTCGTGATCGAGAGCGAGAAGAGGATGTTCAAGACCGAGACCCCGATTTTGACCCATAAGCAAGCCCATTGCCGGCTAAGCCGAGCCATGCTACCAACCACCCTTAGCCAACGATCCAGCAGCTTCTGTTGACTATACAGTCTATGCAGTTGGTTCTGTCGCTTCAGCGGAAGAGTCAGATAGCCAATAGCTGGGCCAGCTGTAGCTATATCTGATCCATACTTCCTTGCCCGAGTGGAGCTTATATACCTGGACCACGTCGAGACTCTCTTTCGAAAGTGAGATCCCCGCCGGCTTTAAGAAGAGGGTGACGAAGGAAGCTCCTAAATGCAGCCGTGATCAACTATACGATACCACCAGACGCACCTCGGTACTTCCATCCGCCAATCAAGGCTAGTGGAGCGAAGAGAGCCAAAAAACGTGCGCGCCCCTACGCGAGCCTTATTGAAAAAGCCCCTTACTATAGAACAAGCAACGGATTGAGCTGCGCGAAAGCCGTTGCGCTAACGCGCATCCGTTTTCTTGCTCGTTAGCGCTTTACTAATAACATAAAAGGGGAAAGCCAAAACCTACTCCTAACAAGTTGCTGGATCAAAGTAGAACATTCTCCATCCGCCCGCCAGCAGCAGAGGGGGTTCGATTCCCGTTATACGCGATGTGGCGAAAAAGACTGATTCAACGAGATATGAAATGCCTGCATTAAGATTTAAAATTTATTCTTTGAGAAATCAATTGCAAAATGCTTTTCTATTTCTAGAATTCCCAATATTTGTTTTACATCTTCTATACGAAAATGTTCCATTTGAATAAGGTCTTCCTGGCTCTTATTCAAAAGGTCCGATAATGTATGTATATGAGAATAGGTTGCAGGCCTTTAAGCAGAAGAAGAATAGATGTTTTCTAGGGCGGCAAGGGCTCAAAGCTAGTCTCTTTCCATGGTGTGTCGGCAAAAGCTACGTTTCTTAATAGAGTTCGCTTTCTTTATCTCTCCGGTAGCAAGTCAAATAATGTAGGAATCGTTCTGTAGCAAGAGTCTTTATCCGGGGAAGAGCTTTACAGGCTGTACAAAAAGCTGCTATCTTTACCCTTTACCGAAGGAAGTGAAAATGAAAATGACAAGAAAGAGTGTAAGCCCTATACTATAGCCCCTAAACCCATCTAAGCCTTTGTACGAGTAGTGGCAGTACCCGCTATTGGCCTTCGCTCTATGTTCTTTTCCAGTGCCCGCCCGGTTCTCGCTATTTCCCTTATCAAGAGTGGCATTTCTTTACCAGAGGATTGGTCACAGTCTAAGTATGTAGGTATAAGTATGCAGTACTATCTGGTGCAGGTTCCACGGATAAGTGAGTTTGAATTTTATTTTATCTCCTGCCAGCCAAAACATAGCCCTTTCTTTCTCGCGCTCCCCCTCTAAGCGAGCTAACTCCCGATCTCCCGTTGTAACGATCTCCAGGCCGGGGCAGTCTCAACAGAGGAGGGCTCACGATAAAAGATAGATTTTTCCCTTATATAATATGATATGCTGCTTTCTCTCAGTGCCAGTTCTCCGCCATTCGATCCAGCAGGCGCAGTAGAAAGAGTCTAAATTCCTGTTATTCACACTGTATCAGTAGTTGATGCTACTTCCATCAAGCGGGGATTTTTTGAATCTAGTAGTAGAAGAAAGGTTAATCTATTGGTGAGTGCTAAGTGCTTTGATGTCGGTCCAGTGGAAAGTTTTTTCTTTTTACTTCTGTTCCATCAAGTTTTTGACTTTCCATCAGTCCCATAGCATCTTCATTCAGGTCTATCAGCATCCCTCTCTAAGGGCTCTCTTTTTTCAATTCATTAAGGCCGTCAAATGAGCAAGCAAGATCAAAGGGTAAAGGGCTAGAGGAAGGATCTTGTACATGGTCTAATTATGCAGTTTATCTATTTGCCTATCAAGCAGTTTCTTATGGAAGGGATGGTTATACTAGGATCTTTCCAATCTTTTCTTTTGCCCTGTAAGCCCTTATCTGAGGAGTGATTCTCAATCCATTAGGCTAGTTTTTCTCTAGGGCAAATTCGGTCTTGCGACCCCCTTGACACCCCCAAGCGAGACAGTTTCAATTGTAGTTGCCTATCCCTAAGGATGATTTGCCCATGGATGACTAGTAGTTTCTTTTTCCTTTCTAGCGAGTGGTAGAAAGCTAAATCCAGTTGTTTGTATTCCAGTGCCAATCTAAACCCTATTCCCTGCCCTATTTTATAAGGGGCCGTTGTTTAACGTGGGAGCCGTGAAAAAGACGAGGCTGTTACGAGGTTATACACGTAGTGTATAAGAGTCATACCAGTCCTAAGAGATCTACCTGTAAACAGAAGGCTAAGAGGGATAAGGATAAGAAGTGGGATTAAGACTAGGGGAAGAGCAGCTATACTCATACTTCTGCTTATGAAAAGACATAAGAAGCACTCTATAAAAGATGCAAGATCTCTTAGTAAGCCCTTGCCTAGGAGATTTTAGTTTTAGAACCTGATCTTTCTTTCTGAACCTATGAGTTATTCGACCCGATCCAGACAGATGCATGAGGGATTTTGGTCAGCAGTCTCCCCGCTTGGCTCTGAAATGGGGCAAATCATCGGAATTTCATAGTCGAGAGATGGCGACGCCAGCAGATAGATTCCCGGGGAGGAGAAAGAGCTAGAACAAGGATTTCCTGGGTATCTAAACAACCGATCCTGTTCTTCAGTTCACGAAGGGGAGTTGAACCAGTCTCTATAGTAGTAGTGGTTTCTCAACCATCAGCCACCTCTTCATTCCCAGATTCTTAGTCGAATGAGTGAGTCCTCCGCTTTGTTTCGATGAGCACTCGACTTCTGCTTATAGGAGCATGAATCCCCTAGCTAGCAATAGTAGTTCTTCATCAATAGGCTAGGTTACGGTAAGCAAGTCTATTAGTAAAAAACTACCCGGAAAAGTGCTTACTACGATTTCCGGGTGCTAGTCAGACTCTTTATTAGAGGTCAATCAGTTCCTTGCTTGCCTTATACTCTACCTTCTAGTTGACAGAGAGGAAGGGCTAGCGGAATCAAGCAAAAAAGAAAGAAGAAAAATAACAGAAGCTTATCTCAGTCTACCTAGATACAGGCCTTGAAAATTCTGTTTTTCTTAAGCCGGGGGCTAAGGTAACCGGGTACGTACAGTCGTTCCATACGAGCCAGAACGTACTCGACTGGATCGGCTAGGACAAGCTCCCTCTTTTTCGAATAATTAAGTAAACCGAACGGGCCAAAGCCGGAACTCTACCCGCAAAGTCTGATTTTTTTTTCCTAAACTATCCTTTCCGAGAAGAGAAAAAAGCGAAGGACTTTCGGTAAGCAAGAAATTGATTAATGATTTTTGAACATACTATTGACAACAGTAATCTGCCTAGCAAGAAAGAAAACTCCACGTCTCATCTATTAATTACTTGATCAAGACGGTGCAATCGATTGAAGACCGGGGGATTTCCCTTTGAAGTTTAATAGGATTCATGCCTCGAATGCGCTCTTTTTCCTTACCTTATTCGCCTCACCCTATTTTGGTATGGTCGTCTTAGGTAGACTCAGTGATGATGTTGTCATCGCCGATCAGGAAGTAAGCAAGGTGTATGAGTCTGCTTTAGCGACTATGGGGGTTACAATATCTTATAAAATCAAAAATCCCATCCCTCATGTCGTTGAGAACCGATTACCACCAGGGAAAGTAAAGTTCTTTCGTTATGATTCGTTTTTATGTATTTCTGTATAAAGATAAAGAAGCAAGTTTCATTTCCCAGAGTAAAACAGAAGCAAGCAGAAAGTGGCAACGAATTCTTCCAGCTTTGATACGGGTTTCTGTGGATTGGAGATCTTACTTTCATTCCTCTCGGGCAACCCTCTCGAGTCAATAAATTCCTCTCCTTTTAGTCTCATTCCTTCCTGGGTCTAGGAACTTTTTACATTTCTCAGTGAATTACAACATTTTCAATGAAAAATTATAAGATCTACAATGAATTAGAAGATTTTGCATGTATATAAGTTGCAACTTTTTCAATTTGACTGATCCCTTAGGAATGGAAATTCAATTAGTAACTTTTGCAGCTATATGAGATGGAACTGGAAAGAAGAAATATTCTCTCTTCCCTGGATTGCATAGTTAGCGTATAGTGAAGTAATAAATCCAACTTGCACCTGTTAACTCGATCGAATGTTAAATGTTAACTCTTTATATCATAAGAGAAAGAAAGTTAGTTAACTCGCCTAAGGTTGAGAGTGAGTTATAGGCGATGTGAACTCGTGAACTTTGATTTCCTACTTTGACGGAGAACTTCTTCGATAGTGAAACCTTCCGAAGATATATCATAAGAGAAGAAAGTTCAATGCCCCAGGGTACGAAGGAAGGAAGACAGGGTAGGAATTAAGGGAGAATTTAGTCGGAAGCAAGGAGAATAGTATATGCTTAACACATGCAAGTCGAACGTTGTTTTCGGAGAGCTCAGCTGGTTAGAGCAAAGGACTGAAAATCCTTCGTGGTTCGATTCCACTTCGAGCTGTTGAGTTGAAAAAGTTCCGGGAAAGCCGTGAGGGTGTGGCAGTTGAGGGTGGCGAGGGGCACAATGATGACGGTGCCGAATCTGGAGTTATAACATTTGAATTTCTTTTACATTAGAGTGGAATGCACTATGAGCATGTCAGATTTAGTTCTAAACTATCTTATTGATAGAATTTCCGGACTTGCTTTACCGTCTTTTATTTTCATACTAGCGAGTTGGAGAGTTTCCAGGCTGCGAAATTTGACCATGGAGAACTACGTAGATCGTGTGGATGAGTCAGTTGCGGATACAATCAAGGAGCAACTGACCAATAAAGTTATAACCCCCTTATTTAATAGCAATGGCGTAGAACTTCCAAATGGAAAATCTGTCTATCAGATTCTTGAGACTTTGGTACCTACAAACAATGTTGATCTTCTCGCCACAATATATATGGATTTAGCTGAATTGGGTATAAATAGTAGTAATTACGTTCAGTGTCTGGAACTCGTTAATCTATGGTGGGGCGGGGGTTAATTGGCGTACTCCGATCAGTAGCTAAACAATCATTTGGTTATGCCATTTTGGGATTTGCTCTAACGGAAGCTATTGCCTTATTTGCCTTAATGATGGCCTTTTTGATCTTATTTGTATTCATTGGAATGAAGGTTTAGGACTAACAGACAAGAAGTCCTCTAAAGCGGTTGAGAGGCATCTTTCCGAAAAGAAAGCGGGTAGGCCGCCGATGTTTTTTTTTCGACCCAAACCACACCTCTGTGCGCCCTGGCCGGGCTGACAGGTTTTTGGCGCCAAAAAGTGAGGGAGAGAGAGAAATCTCTCGTTAGGTCTTGGTATGGTTGCCGCGGGTTGTCGTCGGCCCGACGGACTTTGGGAGAAGAAGCCCTTCTCCCCCCGGATGTAGTCTTTCTTTTGTCGAAGACGAACCGGGTTACCAAAGTCACGATCATAAAGGTTGAAATCCAGACCCGCATCTGGAGAGGCTGGTTCGAGTCCAGTTCGTGACAAGGAAAGCTGTTCAATCGCTCTCAATCACTCGCCCTTAAGAAAGGGGCATCCCTAAAAGCGAGGCTATTTCACAAGCCATCAGACACGAATACAGCGAAGACTTCGACAGCTTAGAATGCTAGACCTTATGCTTACGACGGATTACGTACTACGGATTGGACTGCTTAGGCTTAGTAGCATTTGCAGGAGTCAAATTACTTATTTATAAAAATTTTTGACATAAGTCAAAATAAAGGAAGATGAAGATTCAGTTTTCAAGGAAATGGAACCATAAAAAGCGATACCGGAAATGACTAAAGATTCACCCGCTGGTGCTTACTCTCAGAAAAAAGGAAAAGCTTTGACGACTGGGCGGACATACCGAATAAGTGGAGAGAAGGAATAGACCTAGGAAGGAAAGAAAGCGAAGTAAGCATCCAACTCTGGTACTAGCAAACGATGACTCAGGAAAGGAAGTCAAGGATGAGGGAAGGGATTAGTGGGCGGACGGTGTAGTTCCCCTTTCGTTGTTCTCGGTACTAGGGCCGATCCCATCCAGTCAGCCTAAAAGTCAATCCTTGCTTTAACCGCTTAGGCTCTTTGCAAGAAGGGTAAGGCAAGAGGACCACTACTGGGATTATTAAACTACTAACTGATGACCAGGGGACTACTCTGCTTCTTCCACTACTGATATTGACTGACCTGTTGAGAGGATAGCAGCAAGAGAAAGAAAAAAAGAAGTAGAGTTAGGTTCTGTTCTAGTGTGTAAGCATCTCTTTCCTCGGTCGATTCGTCTGCTCATTCAGCGTATGATTCTTATCCAATTGCTTCTTCCGATAAGTCTTATGTTATGAAACGAATTCGGCTGGAGATAGGCATTCGGATTCGTTACTTGGGGCTGATGAGGATGAGTTACTTCGGGCTCCTGAGGGCGAGGCGCTCCGGAGGAACGGGATAAACTTAATATTTTAGTTCGGCCTCGGCTTCAGGGAATAATTCCTCTTCAGCCGGTTCAGATTGAGAGGGAAAGAGCAGCCCTAGGCTCCGCTTCTTAGGATGATGCCTGTGCAATGTATGATCCATCGGATTCTTTTTATTATATTTTCGGTGCGTTGTTTTTCAGCGAATGAAAGAAACCGCTGATTCCACAGTTCCTTCATCAGATTTGGGTGCTTTTGAAAGAGCTGCTTCTGCGAATGACTCAACGGATACTAAAAATTTTTTCATCTAATTTCATGGAAGGAAATGGAATTTTTGAGAAAAGGCTTTTTAGTCGAAGGACTAGCAACCTGACAGTCCTAAGCAACCTGGAACCAACAACATTACATATACCATACTGCTATAGAAGACATGAGTACCAGTTAGACTACGGGACGCGTACACCCGAAATTGGTGAGCTACTTACTGCCCCTTAAGTCAAGAGCTAGTAGTACTATCAGCAAAGGATATCGTAACTATGGCGAATACGTTTTTCTTGCTTGCCATATACCCGGAATGCGAACTAAGCAGGAACATGTGAACTAAGCCCAAGGCATGATCCTGGATTGAAGTTCTGGAATTGTGGACACAGGGCGGAGGCATACCAGGCTTAATAACGACTAAAGACCATTGGACGACCGGGAAATAGCACTGACCAAGCAGGGGCTAAAAGCTTCTTCTACCCAGTCTTCTCCCATAGTCTCAGAAGAGGGTCAATACGATCCCTTTGAGAAAGAAAAAAAAATTCAACTATCAGAGCCATTGCGGGTGATTTCGACTTCGAAAGCCATGAGCCCCATTCAATTCACGAAAGCCTACGGAACAAACTTGCTACTTTTGTTTTGATTAACTCGTCGCTACTTCTGACCCCTCTACGTACCCTCTCTTTCTCAATCTAACCCTTCCATGTACCCGACACTAATTCCCAAGCAGAGGGAGGAGAAGGAGGATCTTACAACTACATCATTTATTATTACAACACTTAATATTACAATGAGAATGACAGAAGCCCGCTGCTAAACAAGCACAGATTGGTAAATAAGCACAGAAATAGGTAAAGGAATGGAAGCACATCTTGTACCTTCTATGATCCATTCAACCAGCCTTCAAGATGAGAGATAGGCCTTTAGCAAGGAGATATCGCACGGAAAGCCGGATTAGGTCTTATAATCGATACTTCTTTTACAGGCCTTAGTCCCTTATTACCCTGAGGCTTAAGAAAAGATAGCCATATAAGTGACATCCTAGCCAGAGAAGAGCAACAGGAGCTATATTCAAGAAAGTTATGGACTGGAATCAGAGATTGGATGGACATCCGAAACAGAGAGGAAAAGAGGAAGCAAACAAGGCTAGCTCACGAAAGAAAGCCTTGCAACTACGCTATATATTGATATTGCAACTGCGCTAAAAAGGGCACATCAGCTTTCTCTGTATGTGGATTTTGGAGTCGCACTGATCGACAAGAAGAGCTCAAATTAGTAGACGGAAAAGAAGATGCAAAAGCTTTCGCACTTACTCGCATACACTCTTTTTTTCTGTATTTGGTACTTGTACTCTATGTAAGTCTCATTAGTTAATAGTAGAGCTCAGCTGGACTAAGCGAGGCAGTACTCTGAGCCATATCCGAGACCATTAGCATTAGTTCCCCTCTCACCAAAGCTTCCGAACTTGCCAAGAAGTGGCCTATTCCTACAGTACAGGTCTCTATCAACTAACTCAAGCACTAAAGAGAGGTGGGGCAGGACATCGATAGACAATAGACCAAGGAGCGAAAGCCACTCAGTTGCTTTCTAAATCGAAGAGAGCAGAAGGCACCTCGCCTAACATTATAGGAGAAGGGTCCGAAGGAGCTCAAATCTTCTTTGTCTTTGTGAAATTGAAGAAGAAATGGGCGGGCAGCTTAGACTCTTTCCCGAAGAGAGCTCCAACCAATAGATGAGATTAGAGACGCTAACATAACAGGGGCAGGATCTTTATATAAGATAAGAACCAAGAACGGGATATTCGCATTAGCAGAAGGAGGAGAGCATTGTCCTCTTGGGAGATGTAAGGGTTTATTCAATAACTTTTCCATGGAAACAGTTCCACATGTCTATCTTGAAAGTGATCAAGGACAATGTCAGATATCTCATCATGATTCTCACACCACTGCCCTAACTGATTCTTGAGTCTATGAATAAGGTTAGCCTCCCTTCTAACGAGAGTCGAAGTGTGAAAACGGTGTTTTTGTCCCTACAGGCCAGCAAGAGATTCCGGAATCTCTCTTTCCTGTGCGATATCCGATATATGATGATGATTTGCTGACTTATCCCACAGGTTTGTTTCCGCTTTATTTACTAATCTAATAAAGGCTAGTTTCCTGGTTTCATACCTGCATTCGAGAAAAGCGGAGCCAATCGGGAAAGATGGGAACTCTATAATCATTCTTGTATCTATTTTCCAGTCCAGCTGCTGATTGGATGCTTGACTGAATGCCCTCCTTTTACAGGTTATTACTCCTCGGATGAGGAGCCACCATCGGTACTAGTCCAGGAGATCAATACTAGCGAGAGTCCCACAGCTACGCTAGTTCGTTAGGTATAACGTGTTTCGGTCAGCTGGCCAAACTAACCCAGTCGCTTTTTTGCATGAGCCCTGTGGAGTCAAGTTACGAAGGACTTGACCGGCAGAGCGTCAATAGACCAAGAGTTGAGAAAGGCCTCGTTCCAACAAGTGGATGGTGCTTGCTGCCTTCAGCGGGGTATCGCCTTTCCTTTTGGTAGTAGGTTGATCTTTGTTTTTCTTCCTCACCCCTTTAGTTATGGTAGGATTGGTCTACCACTCAGCTCATACAAGATAATCGAGTCGAGAACTAGACAGTGCCCTTGCAGGCCTTATCTATCTCCCGCCCACCTTCAAGTTGGAGATCGACAGTTTCAATAGTCCCAACACCATTCTACCACCCATGGTTTCAAAGCATTGAAATAAGACAACAGAGGGGGTGGAGTGAGCCTAGAGTAGAGGAAGACTCCCTCTTAGACTCTCAACTCATACTTAGGAGAAGGGAAAGAAACTACGACATTAACCGAGGTTGAAAGAGCACAGGGAGCCGCTCCGCCAGTTGGCGTGGAGAGATGGGTCAGTAACTTTTGCGCATCTCGCGCTGTGGTGATTGGTAGAGGAGCCGAGCGTACGCTAGAATCAAGTGCCTAAGGGCTTCCACTAGGCAATCGGACCACTACATCGAATGAAAGAAACTGGTTTCACGCTGCGCTTTCTTTAAAGGAAGGAGTCTTAGATCCCGGGTAGTGAGTAGGCACTAGATTGAACGAGAAGGATGGAAGTGAATGAGCGACCTTTGCATATCCGTGTAATGTCGCAGATTAGGGGGCATTCTCCTGATAATATGTCTAAACCCTGGGGTAGAACCCATCTATCCGAAACTCTATTCTCTAAGACATCCAACTATAAGGAAGAAAGTAGCCAGCAGGAAATTGGATTGATCTCTTAATTGAGTTCGTGACCTACTAGTGGTTTAGTTTGCCCAGTTCTCTTTGCCTAGACCTAGACCTATAGGGAATCGAATGAGCTAGAAGAGAAGGCAGAAAGCCTATAAGTGGTTCGTCCCTTGATTCAGTCAGCCTTGCTTGACCGAAGGAGATAGAAGGCTCATCAATCAGTCATAGCCTTAACTGAGGCATTGGAGGGAAGTACGCATGATAATTTACAGTATGAAGAAGGTGCGCATTCCGATTTGGTCAATCTCATATCTTTCTTCTCTGCAACTCGGGTAAAAGCCTAGAAGTCAGAAGGAAGTCAAGATTGAATTGGATTTGCTTTCCGGCATTCTGCTTTTGTTTGGATCGAACTCCAAGGGTTGCCATTCTACTAAGTAAGAAGAAATCGAACTCGCAGGAAAATCTAAGTAGCAAAGGTACGACATTGTCAAAATGATTGGAAATCTTCCACGTTTGCCCTTAGTCGGTAATGATAGGTCTAGGTCTAAAAGGAAGGCATGTTGGCAAGAAAGCATTCACCGAAGGGGACGAAGTAGCAGAGAAGAGAGTGAATCTAGACTTGCATCTTCGAGTCTTATTAAAAGGAATAGATGCTGTTAGGTTAGAAAGATCCCAAGATCAGCTTTGCCTTTATCGGCATATCCGCTAGTTCAATCACCCTAGAGCTAGAGGGGAGGCAACTCACTAGTGGTAGCTCTAATATGTCTAAACCTCTAGAAAATTTTCTAGGCGCAGTACAGGGGTCGAACTCTTTGGATGGGAATAAGTACGGTAAGCCTGAAGCGGTGGCATGGGAACTTCCTTTCAGAAGGACTAATTCGGTCAACAAGGCTTTCCTGGGCTTTGGAATCGAACTCGAACTCTTATCTTAGATAGAGAGGCGACCAACGTAAGCTCTACTAATATAATAAAAAATACGAGGTGGGAAGTTACTCTTTAGAAAGGAAGAGAGTCTTTGTAAGGGGCGAAGCGGTGACTCGACCCTCTCCCTTATTCTAGATTCTGTAAGGGTCGCCGCCCATCCCCTTACCACACTCAACCTCCCTCTTTACCGCTTTTCTATTAATCAACATAATGATTATTATAAGACCTATTCCGAAGGGCTCGTCGGAGAGACCATTGTGGTTGCATAATAAATGAATATGATACTCAAGGCTATGCCCCCCACAATCATCCATTTGAGGGTTGTATCCCCACCCTCTATATCATCTGTGGGAACTTCTATAACGTCGATCATTGGGATTTCGTTCTCGAACGGAATGAGCTGTTGATCTATGATCAGATATATATCTGGGAGGATTTCCAAGGGGTAATGGCTTACCCACCCATAGTAGAACACCATTAGTAATGGAGTGATAGTTCCTGCATTCGTTACATTGACTAACCTTCTGATTCTTTCACTCACTGCTGCTGAGTTGCCAAAAGCATGAAGGGGGTATTTTAGATTGTTCACACTCAGTGAATCAGGAGAAATAATCCTTTGTGGAAAGACAATAGGCTTGACTTCTACCCTGGATAGCAGTATTGGAAGTATTCCAAATGGAAGTACCCCAACAGGAAGTACCTCAAATAGGCGGTAGTAGGCCTTATTTCCTATGAGAAACTTCCCCACTTTGATCAGCTTTAATCCCTCAAGGGGATCTAATTGTATTAGGGCAGCCACTCTTAATATAATATTAACTCTACTTTTTGTGTCATAACATAAAATACAATCTTTGATTCGAATCTTACCAGTCCAGAAGACTGATGGAAAGCTAGGAATAATATCATTATAGATAGGGCTTCTGGTAAAGGTACTTTCCCTTTTCATGCTGGGAGCTTCCCAGCGGCTTTCAAGTGCAAGTGGTTTTGCAAATAAGTCGTACTTGAACTCAGGCCTTTTTAATCCTAAATAATAAGCCCAATAACAATTATAATACAAAAAACTAGTATTATAAATTTTCCATTTACTATTATAAAAAATCCTATTATACTTTTTAATACTATTATTATTAGTTCTTTTATTGAAAATAATCATCTTAGTATCCTAAATTCCTATTACGTTCTTCTTCTTCTTCTCTATTAAAATTATCCCAGAAATCTGCAAGAATCCGAAAGCGTAATTCAGCATTATTTATAGCATCTATAGCAGAACTCACATCAGTACCAGAACAGAAATGACGTAAGAAAGGGTTCAGAACAACCTGCTTCCTTCAGAACCCTTTCTTATTACGTCATTTCTAAGCTTATGTGAGAACCTGCCTTGTTTGCCAACAAGACAAGGTAGAGCAAAGACAGCCCGCTGGTTTGCTTGAGCCACTGCCTACACCTGAACGTCCATGGGATAGCGTTACCATGGATTTCATATCGGCTCTTCCTAAGTCTGAAGGTTGCGGTTCCATCTTGGTGGTAGTAGACAGGCTATCGAAGTATGGAACCTTCATTCCTGCCCCACGGGATTGCACAGCCGATGAAGCAGCCCGCTTGTTCTTCAAGCATGTTGTGAAGTATTGGGGCCTTCCTAAGAGCATCATCAGCGATCGTGACCCTCGCTTTACAGGGAAATTGAAATGTGTAAACAGGGGTGGGCTTTCGGACCTGGTAGCACAACTAGTAGTTTGCTTTGAATCCTCCCAGAGCAATCTCGTGAACAATCTTTAGCATGGCTCGAGGCAGACGCCTAAGGTTTCCACTTAGAATCTTGACATCCAGCAGTCAATCCTTAATGGACAGGCCTAGACTACTATATAACTCAACTAAAAATCAAACTGCAATCTCTTATCGAAGTCGTATTCGAAAGCCAGGAAGCACCTCTTTTTATTCCGAAAAACGGGAGAAAAGCAGCCCAATCTAAGAGGATTCGTGTACTTTCATGAAATGAAGGTTCAAGACTGGGGAAATGGTGGAATTAATAGAGTTTGTAGGAGAGGACGAAGTGATTGTTGGAATTCCCTCTTCGGGGTACCGGCTACGAAGGAGGGATCTGTATGATATCACCTCTGGTTCCCTTATACCGTTCGTTGAGTCACTTTCCTTCGTTTTCTTCCCAATCTATGACGAAAAGGGTCTTCTTCGGAAGCTCACTTTTGATATGGGTTTTCTTGTTCTTAAGTGATAGAGGGTCTTTAGGCACTCTCGTAAGGTTTGGAGCCTTTGGCGATATTCGGATTCGGAGAAGGATTCCACTTTGTCTTTCTTTGACTTTCCCTCCACGCGTTGGCTGGTTATCTTTGGGAGTAGAAGACTTCCTCTCTTTTCTTTGCCATTTCAAACATTGCTTTCTTTATTAACTTTCACTTCTTTCAGAATGGTATGCTTTTGTCTTCTTTCGTTGTACGCTTTGTATCTCTCTTGGCCTTTTACACGAAGACGTTGTTCAACGGGAAGGATCCAAGCCCGCGGTAGTAAACCAAGGAGAAGGAAGTCAGCCTTTGACGAGACCAAGCAACTGCTATTTGACTCTTCTTCACAGAGAATGGAAGCATAAGCGCTATGGTCTGCTAATTAGAGCTCATTGACATGAGATCCGGCAATGCAAGTGTAGGCGAGCAACCTCCCATTAGCCTTTCAGAAAGGAAGCAATCACTACTTCATCTGAGGTATTTTCTATTGATCTCAACAGAGTTCTTCACCTCCTACATGCAAACCGAGGCTTGCCGGTAACACGTTGCGAAGCCAAAGGAACCACAGGTGGGCAATTCTCAATATTGAATTCGATTGCTTTATCCTCTTAGGCACTTCCCTAGGGTCCTATCACCCATCTTCGGAATGGAACTTCTATGAGATAGAAAGCGAGGAACGAACGAAGCAAGTCCCACCACATCCATCTGTATAAGCCGTTCACTACAATCAAGGCTCATGAGAAGAAAGGCTAACCAATGCCTATATACGAACCAAAGGTTAAATACCCATTTTCGATATTATAATTCCATTTCCTTTGTACGAAGTTACTTGTATAGGCAAAAACTTTCCACTTCTTATCTTTCTTCTTTTTCTTAGATACTGTAATATTCCTTATTCTTCTAGGAATAAAATAACTTTAACATCCGTCCTTTACTGGTCAGGAACCTAGCTTGAAAAATAAGAGTTTGACTTGCCCCCTACAGAAGTCACTCTTTTGCTTGCTCACTTCCTCAAGAAAACAGCCTTGGTAAATGAAAGAGTTTACCCGAGGAGACTGGGAAACTAAACATATTAAGTTGAGGGCATATTGATTAATATATCGATATATATGAGCATAGACCTCACTCATTGGAATTCACTTACAATCTTTATAAGTCAAGGGGATAGCATCACCTAGCGTAAATGAGATCTCCTCTCCGTAAGATCGCTTCATGGTTAAGGAAATTGTGAACTTACCGTAAGCAGATAAGGATGGGTAAGCAAACTGGATTAAGAGATCCATGGTCGGATTGAGGCGTCTTTGAGGCTGTACTACAGGCGGTATTCGTCTTTGGCTAAGGAAAAATAGAACCTCAATATAACCGACACTGGTATAGGTACGTTTTGGTGGCCTTCTCGCCTGGTGGAATCATACCACTACCGTTTCCTATCTGGTTAGGTTTTCCAGATGGGTTAGTAGTTAATTGCTATCACCTTGGTATGGTGCGGTATTTTCTTTTGGAGTCGTGTCGTCCAGATGAAAAGTATTTGTTGTCTGTGCGGGATGATTTTGAGCGTAAGCTCACTGAAGAAGGGGACTTCTACGTGGAGAAAGTCATGCTCAGATATTGGGTGGAATCTCTCGTACGATATGTCCGGTGCTATGAGGAAGCCTGTTGTGACTTCACTTTACCTTTGGAACAACTATTAGATCCACCTGCGGTTTGTCTACGTCCTGATCGGAAAGACCTGTTAAGTAAGTTTAACAAATATGGTCTGATGTTCAGATGTTATGACTTAATCCGTCAGCGTCGCTGTCCGCTACCTTTAATGGGCAGCGCTGTGCGATTGAATGTTGAAGTTGTGCAATCTCGTCTTTGGTTAAGAACCAACTCTTGGTTTGGTTGGAGTTGGTTTAACGGACCGAAGAGTGGCACTACGAGTTGTTTCATTATGTAAATACCGACAAAAACTTGTCGTGGGAGCAGCCAAAAAAGAAGAGACATGAATTCATTGAACGAAAGAAATATCGTAAGTAATTTGAATATTGATATGCCACCACCCTACTACTCGAAAGCCGACCTCTTCTTCGTCCGTGATGGACGTTGCAGATCAAAAGTGGAAAGATGCAGTTAAGGAGATCATCGCCACCACAGCGCTGTCTATAAATGAAGATCATAGGAGCTATAAGAGGCCATATGATGACAGCGTGGCCAAGAAAGCGTTCCCGCGATACTACGTCCCTTCGAAGTTTGATACATTTGACGAGACTGGTGATCCAAAAGAACATATCGCTCATTTCGAGCATTTAGCCAAATTTCAGACACAATGCGTTGATATTGCTCAACATAAAAAGCTGCTTATCAAGCAGTTCCCTAGCTCGCTCCGAAAGAACGCTTTCCGCTGGTTCTCCAGACTGAAAGCGAGATCTATTAGGTCCTGAGACAAGTTGTTTGAGTTATTATGCTCCTGATTTCGTTCTTTGAGGAAATCTATCACGTCGGAAGATTTACGGCGTAGTAAAAAAGAACCCGAGGAGTCGGTTGAGCTATGGAACGATTCCGTTTATTAGCAAGCCTTTCTCCCACGAAATCAGTTAGCAGAATCTATCCCAGAAGAGAAATTGGGAAAAATGTGTATTGCGGGAATCCGCATTGAATTGCGCTCGGGCTTGATTATTGCTGGAGGCCCTACTACTTTCGATGAACTCTCTCAACGTGCTACTGGAAGCAGGGCAAACCTGATTGAACGGCACGCATATGCTAATGTCGCAGATAGAAGTCGGAGACCTCCTAAAGGTAGCAAAGACAAAGGGAAGAAAGAAGGTCATCGAAAGGATTTGCACTTTGACATCAAGAAGAGCTCAAAGTCAAACGAGCCCTTTATATTTATATAGGATATAGGCAATGATATGCTGAAATTACCGAAGTCTGACTACCAAGTGCAGCCCGAAGATGAAGATGATCAATGGTTCTGCCGTTATTGCAGGAAGAAAGTAATTTACCAATCCCCAAAGCTACAAGAAACCCGAGACTACAACAACCGCTGCCCGAGAGTTTACTTTTTTGCGATGCGGCGTGATTCAAATTGCTACGCCTTCCGATCTCGCATTCGACGATCGGGAAAATAACAAGAAAAATTAGATGGGAGATTTTAGTGGGACAATGTGCCCTCGTATGCGGTCGCGGCAGATAAAGAAAAAAGAGCATTCCTGACTCGCGTCCATGATCCAGTCCATGCACGCGGTTCGGCCCATGCCTGCAAACTAGTCTACGCCCACGGTCCAACCCGCGCCTGCAGTCCGACTCATACCATCGCTCCAGCGTTAGAGCTTATCAACGACACTCTGGCCCGACCCATGAAGGCACCTACTACGAATAAAAATGGGTACAAAAATGCTCTATACAAGAAATGAAA